ACTTCCTACAAAGCAAAGATTATTCGTGGGATAGTATAGAAAAAAAAAGATGTGCATCTTGCCCCGAAGGATCTCGAGCCCTTGACTTCCAGAAGAGTGGAGTAGGGTTACGGACCCTACTCCCTTTCCTGTTCAAACCCAAAGAGGTATTAGATAACATTTGCACAACTAGGATTTAGGGTCCTATCTAGGATTTAGGGTCCTATCGGTGATAAGTAAGGTATTAGATAACATTTGCACAACTAGGATTTAGGGTCCTATCTAGGATTTAGGGTCCTATCTAGGATTTAGGGTCCTATCGGTGATAAGTAAGATATTAGATAACATTTGCACAACTAGGATTTAGGGTCCTATCTAGGATTTAGGGTCCTATCGGTGATAAGTAAAGAGTCTTTTGACTCGCGGAGATGTAAACAATCAAGATCTCCGCGCCTCAGGAAAGATTGATTTGAACCTCCATGCCATACAGCAAGCAATGGATTTGGGACCTAGAGCGTTTACCACTTCACCCTCGAGGCAATGGACCTCAGTCCACTCTCTGTGGCCCAAGGGGGGTGGATCATCCACCCTCATCTGAAAATCTGTTGCTCGATTTGGAATTTCCAGTTTTGGTTAACAGCTATTAGGATTTAGGGGACTCCCCGGGATTTGGGGTCCTGGGGTCCCTCAAGAGAGATCCCGAGGGGATGGAATGGGCCACTTCTTAACCACTTGAAATTTCGAGTTCGAGTAGTGCTTCTCGTCCTAGCCCTGGCTTGCTTAGAAAAGGATTGGGAAGTAACATAGTTATTCTAGCAAGATTCGCTCGAGATGTCAATACCTTACCTTCAATTAGATCATTAATGGACTCTACGTTTTGTCCAATTTGGCTTAGATTAGCAGGCATAGGAAGAAGGTTCCGCATGAATCACTCCATCCTGTTCTTTGAGATTGACCATATCAATATCGATATGGTCAATCTCAATAGAGTCCAGAGTGATCATTGCAGGATTTTAAATACGAAAGGAAAAATACAAGCTAGGGGGGAGATAGAACGATACCTCGTGACCCATCACAGGGGCGAACTAGTTGTAACGAGAGGATTAGCTTGAAATGGAAACTGTTCGGAGGGATTCCATTCTTTCGTGCGACAACCCGAAGAGAGTCTGGAATAGGGTATTCTGGGAAATTCCAATAATGGGGTCGATTGATACACCCGACGGGATTGATGCTAGTGCACGAACAATCATAGCTACTTCGATGGAACTCTTCGAAATTGAAGTAGATGAATAAATTAATGGATTTTGTGTATAAATTGTTGATGCGTTATCTCCCCCAGTGAACATTAATTTGATAATCTTCAGGTAATAATAGATAGAAATAACACTTGTTAGGATCCCTATCGGAACTGATGGGTACGAACCAGCCTTCCATCCATGCCAAAATAGGTAGAGTTTACCGAAAAAACCTGCTGGTGGGGGGATACCCCCTAGAGATAGTAAACGTGGGACTAGAGAAAATGTTAAAACAGGATCCTTCATGTATAATCCCGCGTAGTCCCTGATATTATCCGTTCCGGTTCGCGAACCAAATGAAATGATACAAGCAAAAGTTCCTAGATTCATGAGTATATGAATAAACGTATAAGTTATCATGCTTGCATAGCCATTCTCGGGATCTGCAGCAATTATTCCGATCATAATATATCCCATTTGGCTTATAGAGGAATACGCTAGCATACGCTTCATGCTTGTCTGAGTCACGGCAATCAGATTTCCTGATACCATACTAAGAGTGGCTAATACTCCCAAAACCATATGCCACTCATTAGCGAGATGTGGAAAAAGAATACCGAAGAGTCGTGTAGATAAAGCTAGAGCTGCTACTTTAGAAGTCACGGAAAAGAAAGCAACGACTGGTGTAGGAGAGTCAGAGTCGGAAAGAAGATTCTCGGTCTTCCCGCTCATTCAGAACCGTGCATGAAGTTCTTACTTCACACGGCTCCTGGTTCAGGTGTTGAACTGTTTTTGCTCCCAGAACCTCCCTCGCGTCTGTTTCGAATCTACTCTTCCCTAGAGTAGTCAGTAGTAGTACGAATTGTTAACTTCTCGAGGAATCCCTTATCGTATTCATTTCTTGATCCACTTTTTGAATGGGTTGTTGTCCGTGCGGGCAGACTTTCAATACTTGATAGCGAACTCAGAATGATTCTAGGTAGTATTTATGTACATAGTCAAAAATATTTGTGAAATCTTCGTGACTAATCCAAATAAGAATTAAGGAATTAGTAGCATCCATGGCTGAACGGTCAAAGCACCCAACTCATAATTGGCGAATTCACAGGTTCAACTCCTGTTGGATGCAAAAAATTACAAACTAATTAATAAACAAAAACTTTGATTCGACGGGGACTATACAGGAAGTACAAAGCAGAATGAATACTGAAAAAAAGAGCTTGATCCATCATATTGAAATAGAAATGAAGGAAGGAATCTTATGGATGGAATAAAAGATCAAGTACTTACTGGGAAAAGCATTCGTTTGTTACGAAACAACCAATATACATTTGAAGTCGACGCAGAATTGACCAAACCTAAGGTGAAAGATTGGATTGAACGATTCTTCAGAGTTAGAGTGAAGGGTATGAATAGTTATTGATTACCAAATAAGAAGAAAAAAAAGGCATTGGAATCCTTTGATTCTCGTAAAAGAATGATAATTACTCTTCAAGAAAACTATTTTATTCCATTTTTCTTAGACGATTAAATAATGACCTGGAAGCATCAATCTACTAAATAGAAAAAGGAAGGGAAACCATGGTTATCTGACTATATGAAGCTTATACTCCTGGTACACGTAACCGATCTATTTTCATTTTCGAGGAATTAATTAACAGAAAACCATGTAAGCAATTAACTCGTGGTAGACGTTCAGGAGGTGGTCGTAATAACAGAGGGATCATTACTAGTAGGCATAGGGGAGGTGGTCACAAGCGTTTATACCGAAAAATTGACTTTCGACGAGATAAAACAGATGTTATTGGTAGAGTAACAAGTATTGAGTATGATCCGAATCGTAATGCATATATCTGTCTAATCACTTATGCGGATGGGGAAAAGAGATATATCTTACACACCTGGGGAGTAAAGGTTGGAGATATTTTAACATCCGGATCGGAAGCATCTATTTCTAACGGGAATGCCCTACCCTTGAGTGCGACTTGAACAATTGATTTGCGTTTCTGAGCATCAATCCAATAATAAATTGGTAAACTAGCACCGATTCAAAGATTTTCAATCTATATACAAGAATGAAACTCAATGGGGAAACCACAGAGTAGGTGTAGCGGGTGATCGGGTTCAATAAAATCTTGATTTTTATTAACCTGTATTGAAAAGATAATATGGAAAAAGATAAACAATCTTGAATCCTGAAAAACTAGATGGGCATCCCTTCCTTATCATGGACGAGACGTATGAAAAAAAAAATAACTCATCACGTTCGATGTGACGGTCAAGGACAACATCGAAGAAATCCGTGTTGAGACGCCAAAAAAAATGGATTTTCACAAAATATTTGTTTGTCAAATATATGTAAAAAACATCTCCTAAGTTATCCATAACATTTAGTAATGTTGGCGCGAGTCCATAAATTCATTAACCTGTTGCTAAACCAAATGAAAAAGAAAGCCAGGTGCCGGTAAAAAAAACCGAGGGTACATGCAAACAAAGACGATTCTTATCTGGGGATTTCATTTAGTCCACAACTTTCCAATGTATTTGGAAAAATACAAAGAATCTCGTACTTTGTATCCAGAAAGCTGTATGCTTCGAAAGGAGCTTGTACAGTTTGGGAAGAGGCTTTCGATTTCTTATAGTTTTTTATTCAAGAAAAGAAACCTACTTCATCCAAAATCCCTTTGGGGACTATTATTCATAATGTGGAAACCATACCCGGCAGAGGCGGACGATTAGTCAGGGCAGCCGGTGCTGTAGCAAAAATAATTGCAAAGGAAGGTTCGTTGGCTACATTAAGATTGCCCTCTGGAGAAGTTCGTTCAATATCTCAAAATTGTCTAGCAACTATTGGTCGAGTTGGAAACATTGATACTAATAACGAAAGCTTAGGAAAAGCCGGGTCTAGGCGTTGGCTAGGTAAACGGCCAACCGTGAGGGGCACGGCCATGAATCCCACAGATCATCCCCATGGAGGGGGGGAGGGTAGAACACCCATTGGTAGAAAGAAACCGTTAACACCCTGGGGTTGCGCTGCACTAGGGAAAAAAAGCAGAAAAGTTAAGAAATATAGTAATCCACTTATTCTTCGTCGACGTAAAATTCATTGATTGATAATGGGATATAGGAAGAGGTAATTTTTTATGGTACGCTCGCTAAAAAAAGGCCCTTTTGTAGCTAATCATTCAATAAGAACCATTAAGAATCTGAATCTGCGGAGGGAAAAGAGGGTTATAATAACCTGGTCCCGCGCTTCTTCAGTGGTACCTACAACGATTGGTCATACTATTGCCGTTCACAACGGGAAGGAACATCTGCCCATTTATGTAACTGACCGAATGGTAGGTCACAAATTGGGAGAATTTGTACCTACTAGAAGCTTTCGAGGTCATTCCAAGAATGATAGAGGATCTCGTCGATAATAGAGGAATTTTTTCTTATGGAAACCAAGTACAAATCAGAAATAGAAGCAAAAGCTTCGTTAAGAAATATTCGTATGTCAGCTAATAAGGTCCGACGGGTATCGGATCGAATTCGGGGTTGTTCGTATGAACAAGCACTCGTATTACTCGAATTTATGCCTTACAAAGCTTGTTACTCTGTATTACAATTAGTTCTTTCTGCAGCCGCAAATGCAAACTGTAATTCCAATGCTCAACTGAGTAAATCAAGTTTATTTATTGGCGAAGCATGGGTAGATGGTGCCACCCGCTTAAAGAGGTTTCAACCTCGAGCTCAGGGACGTGGTTACCCAATACGAAAACCAGGATGTCATGTGACAATTAAATTAATTTTTAAGGTTTCCAGAAAAAAGGAAAATAAAATAATTGATACTAATCAATTAATAGATTGAAAAAGATAAATTTGATGAATTACTAGAAAAGGATAGGAGAATCACTATGGGACGAAAGATTAATCCACTCGGTTTTTGACTTGGCGTAAATCAGGAACATTATTCCCATTGGTTTGCAAGACCAAAAGATTATTTTAAACTTCTTGAGGAGGACAAAAAAATACGTGGCTGTATCGAAAAGTATATGGAAAAACATATAAAAAGTCCTTCGAATCATGGTGGGGTTGGGCACATAAACATCCAAAGAAAAACGGATCTCATTCAAATTGAAATATATACTGGATTCCCAGATTTATTCATTGAAGAACAAAGTTTAGGAGTTGATCAATTAAAGATTGATATAGGAAAATTGTTAAGTTCTGATACTCAAAGAATTCGAGTAAACCTGAAAAGTATTGATCAACCCTATGGGGAACCAAAAATACTGGCAGAGTTCATTGCATCACAACCAAAAAATAGAGTGGCTTTTCGAAGGACTATGAAAAAAGCTATTGAACTGATTGGTGGAACTAGTAGCAAGGGTGTCAAAATACAAATTGCGGGACGTCTGAACGGTAGCGAAATGGCTCGTACAGAATGGACGAGAGAAGGCAGAGTCCCTCTACAAACCCTCAGGGCCTGTATTGATTATTGTTACTACCCGGCTCAAACGATTTACGGAGTTTTAGGTATAAAGGTACGGATATTTCGAGATGCAAGATGATTCCTCCTCCTCCCTTCTTTTTCCTTATGGAATCACTTCAATTTTTTTACAACCTCTGAAATTTCTTGATATATAGATATATATGGAATGATTCAATTTTTTAGGGAATCCAAAAACCTATTTTGTATTCCATTCCACTTTTTTTTTCAAAAAGAAAAGAATGCTAAAGGAAATTCTCGCTATGCTTAGTGTGCGGCTCGCCAAAGTAGGTTCTTTTTACCCAACTAAGGAATCCAATTTATCATTTTATTGATACTCATATTGTTCACGGGGGAGTTTTTTCTTGCTCCGAAGCGGAACATTGCATAGGTTCTTGTTAATGTGTGGGAAAAAAACAAAAAAAAACAGATTAATCTTTCTGTTTAATCGTATGGTTAACAATTCAACCCTTGTAAGGTGATGTATTATAGCGCGATAACAAGAACGGAATACTAAAACCATCAATTAATACTGTTTCACGTTATTAAAGAAAAGCTGCGAGTTGGTGAACACCGATGAAAACGACTCAATCAATAAAGCATTAATAAGCTTCATTGCAGAGAGAGAACCTAAACGTTAGTAAAAAAAGACTACGGAAACGATAGGACTTACAAATTGGTTGGTATTATCTATTGCTGACCTGTGGGCGGGATGGCGAAAGAAACTTATGCTCAATTGAATAGAATTTTGAAAAAGAAAAATTTTGTGTTTTCTTGATTCGACTAGGAAAAACGAGATAGAGTCCATTTTCGCCCGTGAATTTTTCTTTTTGCTTTCGAATAACGATGAATTTGCCAATATATTCAATGACAAAACATTTAGGGAAACAAATGATTAAAGAATTTTTCTTTCTTACTACAATACCTGTTTATTAAAGCATAAAAATAATTGGCTATGGTTATTTGGTAAGAAAGCGAAATAAGGACCACGAGTAGCCGTATGGTAGGAAATTTCCACGTCCGGTTTTGCATCAGGGATGAGACTATTTAGTCGCCGTCGACTGTAACCCCAAGAGAACCAAATTTCGTAAACAGCATCGAGGAAGATTGAAAGGAACTTCTAGCCGCGGCAATATTGTCTCCTTCGGAAAATTTGCTCTTCAAGCTCTTGAACCCGCATGGATCACAGCCCGACAGATAGAAGCAGGTAGGAGAGCAATTACTCGTTATGCTCGACGCGGCGGAAAATTGTGGATACGAATATATCCTGATAAACCAGTCACCATGAGACCCGCCGAAACCCGTATGGGGTCCGGTAAGGGATCTCCCGAGTATTGGGTCTCTGTGGTAAAGCCGGGCCGAATACTTCATGAGATTGGAGGAGTATCCGCAAATATGGCCAAAGCCGCGATGACAATCGCTTCCTATAAGATACCTATACGTACACGAATAGTTATTAGGTCGGAATTATGATGATCGAGATATAGTTGACTTGATCTTTCTCATTATGTAGAGAGTTTGAGGACTGGGAAAGAAAAGGAAAAGGAAAAAAGAAAAATTCTGAAACTCTAAAACAAATTAGAGTTTCAGAATTTTTCTTTTATATATCGATAGCCTGTAAGACTATTTTGATCAATTAAGAGGTATACCTTAATCCTTCGATTGATTCGTGGGATTAAATGGAAAATAAGTAAGCACTGGTGAGAGAGAAATCAAAGAAGGAAGGGAGACCAAAACAAGAAATTGTAAATAGAGTGGTAGCAATATAGTGAAACGATAATTTATAAATAAATACATTTATTTATTTACAAGATAATATTAAAATTTGATGTTATCCACCCTTATGGATTCCGCATATATGGACAAGATAAAAGCGGGTGGGTATACTATATCCTATTTTTTAATCAACGAATGATTCAATCTCAAAGTTACTTAAACGTAGCCGACAACAGTGGAGCCCGAAAACTAATGTGTATCCGAATATTAGGAGCTAGTGACCGTAAATATGCAACTATTGGCGATACCATAGTGGCCGTGGTCAAGGAAGCTGTACCCAACATGTCCCTTAAAAAATCGGAAGTTGTTAGAGCAGTGATAGTTCGTACTCGTAGAGAGTTAAAACGAATAAACGGAATGATTATAAAATTTGATGATAATGCAGCAGTTGTTGTCAATCAGGACGGTAATCCAAAAGGAACGAGGGTTTTTGGGCCAGTAGCTAGAGAATCAAAAGAATATGGTCTTACTAGAATAGTTTCGCTAGCTCCCGAAGTGTTGTAACCGAAACAAAAAGTAAGAATGATGAAATGTTAAAGAAATGAGAGTTAAGAATTCAATGAACTTATTACTTTTCTAGAATTTCCAAACAAAAGTGTTGGGTGGATTACAAAACAGAGAGACCGAAATTTAGTAAGATATGTAAAAATAGATAGATGAATCCTCTTTGTTAATACTTTTGTTAATGCTAAAAGGAACTCTTGTCTTTCACTTCTCTTTGTTTTGCTGTATTATTGAAATACCGGATATCTTCTCAGATTCATCCATTATAACGATGGAACCAATTGGTTAAATCCGAGTAATTGGCGATTAGTCACGTAATGCAAGGCGAATCTTGATTCATCAACATGAGAAAAATCTCGGGTAGGATTCATCTTGACAAATAAAAATAACAAATTGGAATCCCTTTTGAGAGTAAATAACTATTGATTGATATGCTATGAATAACGATATAATTTCTGCCGCAATCACTACTATCCGAAATGGAAATATGAGGAAAAGCCCAGTGATTAGGATACCTGCTACAGGAACGACGAGAGGTATTGGAAGGGTTCTGCCAGAGGAAGGTTTTGTAAAAAGCATAGCGGAACACAAAGAAAATCAACAATATTTTTTAGATATAGGTCTTAAATACAGAGGTAGGAAGAGAAAAGCTTATATAACAGCTATCCAACGCATTAGTAAACCTGGGTTAAGAATCTATTCGGATCACCGAGGGATTCCGAGAATTTTGGGTGGTATGGGAATCGCGATTTCATCAACATCCCGTGGAATTATGACAGATCGGGATGCTAGACAGAAAAAAATTGGTGGAGAAATAGTGTGTTGTATTTATTGATGAAAGAAATTTATTTGTTAAAGTGTTTGCGTGAGCGCCCCCCCCTCCTCAGAAAAAGCGTATCTATTTTTTCTCATAAAGATTTTAGCAATATGCAACGATTCAATGTAAATACCGAAGTTGAAAATACTGAAATAAAAGAAGGATTACTTCTAAATGATGAAGAAACAAGATCTGATTGATATAGAAGGGACAGTCACGGAATCACTTCCCAATGCAATGTTTCGAGTATGCTCAGACAATGGATGTCAAGTCTTGACTCACATATCAGGAAGAATCCGACGTAATTACATAAGAATACCGCCGGGAGATAGAGCGAGGGTCGAATTAAGTCCTTATGATCTTACCAAGGGACGAATCACGTATCGCCTCAAGAATAAGCAAATAAACGATACTTAAATGAAATTTTGACTATTCAATGTTTATTGAGTTTTCAATTAATAGATTTTCTTTTCTGATCGTGAGGAAGCAAAGGGAAGGGTTAGGGCATCCATCAAGGAAGAGAGGCTTGCCTGGTTCATAACACGAACTTACTAAATCAACCTGGAGTTACAGATATGAAAATTCGCGCCTCTATTCGAAAAATGTGTGAAAAGTGTCGATTGATCCGTAGACGGAGACAAATTATGGTGATATGTTTTAACCCGAGACACAAACAGAGGCAGGGGTGACGGTGCACCAGACAAAAATTAGAATAAGCTAGGATAATCAATTCATCATGAATAACCAACTAAATATGACGAAATATCAAAAAAAGAATCGTTCACGGAAGGGGAAGCGCAGCCTACCCAAAGGAATTTTTCATATTCACGCAGGCTTTAATAATACCATCGTTACTGTTACGGATGTTCGAGGATAAGTCGCCCTTTGGTGCTCGGCGGGTGTTTCTGGATTCAAAGGCACACGAAAGGGTACACCATTTGCTGCTCAGACTGCAACCGAAAATGTCATCCAATCATCGATCGACCGGGGTGTTAAACAAGCGGAAGTAATGATAAGTGGACCTGGTCCGGGAAGAGACACGGCTCTACGAGCTATTCGTCGAAGCGGTATAACCCTCAGTTTCGTCCGTGATGTGACCCCAATGCCCCATAATGGATGCAGATCTCCAAAAAAAAGACGTGTCTGATTTTTGAATATGTCATTAAACAGGGAAGGATTTCAGTATGACTCAAAATGGAATCTCGATTTCTGGTCAAACAGTACAATGTAAATGTGTCGAATCCAAAATAGAAACTGATCGTCTTTATTACAGCCGCTTCGCTGTATCCCCCTTTAAACGTGGACAGGCTGGTATTGTGGGAATTGCAATGCGTAAGGCTTCGTTGGGAGAAGTAGAAGGCACAAGTATAACATATGCCAAATTCAGGGGAGCGGTGCACGAGTATTCTACTATAATGGGTATTTAAGAGACAATTCATGATATTTTAGTTAATCTGAAAGAAACTGTATTTAGAAGCGATTCTCGTGATATTCAAAAGGCTTCTTTATATGTAACTGGTCCCAAAAAGGTCACTGCTGGGGATATTTTATTACCGCCCACCGTGCGGGCAGTTGATCATTCACAGTACATAGCGACTGTTACCCAACCAGTTTCTCCGAATATTGATCTAATAATTGAAAAGGGTTACGGATATCAAATAAATAACTCTGAGGAATATAAGAGTGGGGAATTCCCCATTGATGCCATATTTACGCCTGTCCGAAACGCAAGTCATAGTATACATCCATTTGAAAGTCCTAAAGAAATTGGGGAAATATCATTCATTGAAACATGGACCGATGGTAGTATGACCCCAAGTGAAGCACTTTATGAGGCTTCCAAAAATCTCATAGATTTGTTTGATCCCTTTCTGCAAATGAAACAAAATGCTAATTGTTTTGAAAGCAATGATATTATTTTCAGCTGCACAAGACCATCTTCTTCTCATTGGAACGACATGGATAAATCAGCTAGGGAAGCTACATCAAAGAATACATTCATTGATCAATTAGAATTACCTGCTAGAGTCTATCATTGTCTCAAAAGATCCAATATAAATACAGTTTTAGATTTATTGGATTACAGTCAGGAGGATTTGCAAAAAATTAAAAGTTTCGGAAAGAGATCCGCTGACCAGATTGTGAAATTATTATGGGAACGTTTTTCGATCGAATTGCCTAGTAAAAGGTTATAGAAAAAGAATAAGTAATTGACAAATCACTAATATTCTCAATTAGTAAAAAATAGTTTTTGCGTTTCTGAGATTCTAATCAACGAATGATCACGAAATCAATAAGATGGAAAATTTCATTTAGTCCAATTCGAGAATTAGAATTTTCTAAGGAGAATTAGAATTTTCTAAGGAGAAAGAATTAGTTTCTAACAAATCTAGAGAGTTCTTGTACTAGAACAAGAACTCTCTAGACTGTTGTGAATACAATCACTTACTTGTTGTGTGCGACGCAAAAGAATAACTCCTAATTATTGCTAGATTAATTTCAAAAGAGTCCCAGAGTTAAAGACCTATCGATGGGTAGAGTTGCTCCAATACCTAGCCAAACAGCTACTGCAGTACCGATCGCAAAAACCGTCGTGGCGACTGGGCGTCGAAACGGATTTTGGAACCTATTTACATTTTCTATGAAAGGAACGGTCAACGAGCCCGCCGGTACGGACGCCATTAAGAGGACCCCCAATAATTTATTGGGAACTGTACGAAGTATTTGAAAGACAGGGAAAAAGTACCATTCGGGTAATATTTCCAATGGAGTCGCAAAAGGATTTGCTGGTTCACCAATCATTGATGGTTCCGGAACCGCAAGACCCACAGTACATGCAAACGTCCCTAAAATGACTACTGGAAAAATATATAATGGGTCGTTAGGCCAGGCGGGTTCTCCGTAATAATTGTGTCCCATTCCCTTAGCTAATTTTGCTCTCAAAACAGGATCATTAAGGTCAGGTTTTTTTGTTATTGGGATAGAGTTTTTACTCCCCCTCGAGAATCGGACGTGGAAATTTCTCCCCACCCGGCTCAAGCGATTCCTTGTGAACTTGCGGATCTATCACAATAGAAATCAATCAAGAAAATTCAGTTGAGAAACTCGATCGTTTTGATCTTTTTTTTATCAATAATTCTCAGTACTGATTGAAAAGAACTAATGAATAGGTCATAGTGAAAAATCGTTAGGAATGGCTTACTATCCGAGTCAGCCTAGCTAGAAATTTATCTGCAAAGCTTATAGGATGATCTTGTATCCCATACATACGTCAACCTTCTTCCGAAATTCAAAAAACTTTCGGGAGGTATGGTCAGTATAGGGTTTTACCTCGTTAGAAATTTGGATAAACTTTTCTTTAGATCGTTTTTTTACTCCGATAGCGGATTCTACGAGTAACAAATAAGACCAAATGCAAAGAAAATGATTGCATTGAAAAACCATTTGTAGAACCTCACGAAGATTACAATAAGAATGAGGGATAGGGTTTGACGAAGCCTAAAAAAAATTGGGTTCGATCATGGGAAAAACTCTCCGGGAACCTCTTAAAAAAAAAATAGAGTTTTCTTTGTATCCAAGTTTTGATTCCTACTTACAGAATTAGGAAAAACTGGTGGAGAGTCACATGCTTTATTGTGGCAGTGCTCAAGGTATAACTGCATAGCCTACGTTTTGGAACGAGTCACACACTCCCATAATCCAATCCTTTTTTATCAAACGTTACTACTTGGCTACCCCAAGAACTTCAACGATTCGGTTGGGATAGTACTATGATCCACTAGAGAATCTATCATCTGTCTCAATGCCAGAAACTAGTAGCAATAAGATAGTTTCATTCTTGAAGAAAGGATCTTTATTCAACAAAATATTCCTTCTTAGTTATTTCCTTATTAAATACTAATAGGTTTTTATCGTTATAAGGGACCCGAAATGCCCTGCTTACGGATCATCAAGGAGTGCATCGACATGGAAACAGCGGTGAGAAGGGGTAATACAAAAGTGTGTAAACTATAGAAACGAGTTAATGTAGATTGACCCACACTAGCACTCCCTCTTAGTAACTCCACCAATGGAGATCCTATGATAGGAATAGCCTCGGGTACACCGGTTACGATTTTAACCGCCCAATAACCTATTTGATCCCAGGGTAAGGAATATCCGGTTACGCCAAAGGATACAGTTGATACAGCTGGAATCACGCCAGTAACCCAAGTAAGTTCGCGAGGTTTTTTGAAACCACCCGTGAGATAGACACGAAACACATGCGAGATCATCATTAGGACCATCATACTTGCCGACCAGCGATGTATGGACCGAATAAGCCATCCGAAATTGACTTCAGTCATAATATATTGAACCGATGAGAAAGCTTCTGTAACTGTAGGTCGGTAATAGAAAGTCATGGCAAAACCAGTCGCTACTTGGACCAAAAAACATGTTAATGTGATTCCCCCTAAACAGTAGAATATGTTTACATGGGGAGGAACATACTTACTCGTAATATCATCGGCAATCGCCTGAATCTCGAGACGTTCTTCAAACCAATCGTATACTTTATCAAGATGGGTAGACTTCTTTTTTTTTGACTCCCCCTCTAAAAACTGTACGTGAGAGTCTACCCTCATACAGCTTAGACAAAAATGCTTACTAAAGTTTTCGTTCCATGGTTCAGATTACCACCCCGTTTTCTACGGAAACAGGGGAGAAGTAATTGACTGATTCGAGAAATTCGAGTTTGCTCTAGAAATCTATACCATAGATTGTTGTTTGAACCAGTAAAAAATGCTGCTGGAATATATTTTGCCTTGATCCCACGTAAGCTTTCTTTGTCCAAAACAAAAAGAGAATTTTGCAGCATCTTGGGAAATCTTTTCGTCCTATCCATCAAATTATCCCCTACTTATTGGAATAATCAAAAAAAAATAGGGTTTATCTCGTTCCAATCTTCTATTTCGGACTTATATGAACCTCAGATCCCTACTGTACACGGCGAAATTTTTTCCCTGCATCATTCAGGAAGATTTGATGAGTAGCAATTCTTCTTCGTTACCGATTTGTAAAACAACATAAAGTCGCGGGAGAGGAACGTAATTGCCACCGATTCTTTCGAAAATCAAATGAAAGTTATCACATTGGATCATCGATCTATAAAGAGTTCCTTCAGTCTCCCAATTACGGGTTACTTTCTCCTACTTGGTAATGAGTCCCTCTAATAGATTCTGATGAATTAACCCTAGTTAAGCCACTGCTTTGTTGGAGAAAAAAGTTCTCGCGCTCTAGATGCTAATTTTTTATTCCACTGCTATCCAGCGAGGTAATCATTATGTTCTCCGCAAGAATAGACGGTCTATCTGCTGAAGAAGATCAGTTATAGCGAGTCACACACCCGTATTATCAAAATCATTGGAAAAGGAAATCGCACGATTAAGCTACCTATTCTTATTGAAAAATCTGTTCCGAAATTGCCGTATGGATCGTCGGAAATAGGGGTCCGATCCTTCGTCTTTACCAACTTATTGGAATGCCATCCAAAAGAACGGAAGAGTTATAAATTTCTAAAATAATAGCTAAGAATACTGCAAATAGAGCCATGAAGAATCCCATGAGGGGGGTAGTTCCCCAACCAGGGGCAACCTTACCATATTCTGAATTGAGCGGTTTCAAGAAAATACCTAAACCGCTAATTTTAGGCTTGCCTCTAGGAGTTTCGTCGATAATCTTTGCAGCCATAGCTTTTTTCTCTTAATTGATTGATAATCGCTGACTTTGTATACTATTATGTCAAAATGAATTTTTATTTATTGGACTATCTAGCAACGGAAACCGCAACTTTGGTCACTATTTTTATATCCTGCTCACTAGTCAGTTTTACAGGTTATGCTTTGTATACTGCTTCTGGTCAACCTTCCGTGGAACCTAGAGATCCTTTTGACGAACATGAAGATTAATGAAATCGGGAGACCTTCCCAGAGAAGAGTATTAGGGATGGTCTCCGATTGATTTTGTTCCCCATATTGCAATGGGGATTGCAAAACCAAGTTGCCTATCTGAAAGAGAAATCAATTTTTTGTAACTCCTACTTTCCTTTACTAGGAACTTTTGGTGGTTCACGGAAAGATATGGCGAAGAATATTATACCCAAAGTGGAGACCAACAGAAATGTATGGACCAATGCTTCCATGGATTCAATCGTGGGATAAGATTATGGAAAGAACTTTCGTACTAGTGAAGGAAAAACTCGGTTCTTTCTTTGTTATTCGCCGATGTATCGTAGATTTTTTTTTCGTTTTCATCGCGTTTCCCGATTGAACAGATTACCAAAAATCATCCAAAAGAATGGGTTCATTTAAACGAGTCTAGATATCCCAATCAGCAGCTTATATCCAAAAATGTTATTAATCCGATTAGTGAAGATCTAGAAAATGAAATACAATTGATGAAAAAGGCGTGGGGAAGGGAAAAAAAAGAGATTTTTAAACAATTTGTCTTTTTGTAGTTGGATCCCCCAATTTTTGAAATGCTCCAAACTCAACTTGAGCGTCTAGGTCGGGATCAATACCAGCAAAAACGTCTCTAAATAGAGTTCTTGCGCCGTGCCAGATGTGCCCAAAGAAAAAGATCAGCGCAAACGTGGCGTGACCAAAAGTGAACCACCCCCGCGGGCTACTCCTAAAAACACCATCCGATTTCAGAGTGGCCCGATCAAACTCAAAAATCTCGCCCAGTTGGGCACGTCTAGCATATTTCTTAACCGTAACAGGATCGCCGAAGGTAGCACCGTCCAGCTCACCGCCGTAAAACTCAACAGTGACACCCACCTGTTCAACGCTATATTTGGATTCCGCCCGCCTGAATGGAACATCGGCTCTCACAACACCTTCCCCATCTACTAGCACTACCGGGAATGTTTCAAAAAACGTTGGCATACGACGTACAAACAATTCGTGACCTTCCCTATCTTTGAAACTGGCGTGACCTAGCCAACCAACGGCTATTCCGTCACCATTGTCCATCGCACCTGCTCTGAACAAACCACCCTTAGCGGGATTATTACCAATATAATCGTAGAAAGCTAATTTCTCGGGAATCTTGGACCAGGCTTCCGATAAGCTTAAGTTTTCGGACCTACTGGCACGAATTCGCCTATCTATTTCTTGTTGGAAATATCCTTGATCCCATTGGTAGCGAGTGGGACCAAATAATTCAATGGGAGTAGCGGCGGAACCGTACCACATGGTTCCGGAAACTACAAAAGCAGCGAAAAAAACAGCGGCTATGCTACTGGACAAAACGGTTTCAACATTTCCCATTCGTAAAGCTTTGTATAATCGTTGAGGGGGACGAACACTGAGATGGAATAGACCGGCTAATATGCCTAACACGCCCGCTGCAATGTGGTGAGAGGCTATTCCTCCAGGAACGAATGCGTCGAAACCCTCGGCTCCCCAAGACGGGTCTACAGGTTGTACCTTTCCCGTTAACCCATAGGGATCTGATACCCAGATACCGGGACCAAATAGACCAGTTACGTGAAATGCCCCAAAAGCAAAACATAGCACTCCCGACAAGAAGAGATGAATACCAAATATTTTGGGTAAATCTAAGGAGGGTTTTCCCGTACGATCGTCGCGGAATAGGTCCAAATCCCAATAAACCCAATGCCAGATAGAAGCTAGAAATAATAAACCGGACAGCACGATGTGAGCTGCCGCTACACCTTCATAGCTCCAGATACCCGCATCGGTTACAGTGTCTCCAGTAATGCCCCAACCTCCCCATGACTTTGTGATTCCAATACGTGTCATAAATGGTATAACAAACATACCCTGTCTCCACATCGGATCAAGAACCGGGTCGGATGGATCAAAAACCGCTAATTCATAGAGAGCCATTGAACCGGCCCAACCGGAAACTAAAGCAGTGTGCATTAAATGCACAGAAATTAGACGACCGGGATCATTTAGTACAACAGTGTGAACACGATACCAAGGCAAACCCATGGAAAACCCCTTTTTGTTTGGAGATAAATGAACGCTGTGCAACTTTCTTGCATTGTAGGCTTGCGCCACGGATATACTACGTAGGAAGGAAAAAAAACAAAGAATTGACAAGTACTACTTCCTCAATTTGGAATCGAGATCCAGTTAGGCACAGGTATAGACAGAAAACGACCCTGAATCCGCAGGAATTCGGGCGGTTTGCAGCAATAGCCAAACCCCTTATTCTTGTTCTTCCAGCGGGAATAAATCCATGAATATTTTACCATTAACATGCTTTATGTAACAATGCGGAGATTCTTTGCATATCCGCAGCACAAAATTCTCCGGATTCCTAACTGTTTTAGCATTTCCAGCAAAGTCCATATCAATCCTTTTATTTTGGATCCGATTCTGACAGGCTATGTTACAATGGAGCATACACCCTAATTCTTTCTGGATCTCACGTTTTCGTTCCAGAGATCAATACAAATTTTTGATTATTAGTCCATGCCAATTGGTGTTCCAAAAGTGCCCTTTCGTCTACCTGGGGAAGAGGACGCAGTTTGGGTAGACGTGTAGAACAACTAATCGATTAAAGCTGGGCTAACACACTCCTTTTTGATTACTTAGCATATGATTAGGATGTCAAAATGTCTTTGTACCATCTAAAATCAACCAGCTTTTGAAGCAAAAAACCTAGCGAGATTTTCACTTCTGAATCATTTTTGAATCCACGGCTAATGGAGACTAACAGATTGTCAAGGCTTCGTTCGTTAATTCCGCAGAATCTATAATAACGAGATAAAGTACTCTAAAATTAATAGATACAAATAGTGGAATCGAGTGGAAAAAGGGGGCCTCGACTCATCCGTCCTACACGTGCGGATGTCGTTTGGATCGCCACCCCCGGAGTGGAAAATGAGCCCAAAGATTCTTCTCATGAGCACCTAATTTCAAGAAAGAACGGATTGGTAGAAAGAGGCATGTTTCTCAGTGCGCCAATCACAAAGTGGTTCAAGATCATTGAGAAATAAAGAAAAAAGAGACACACACAAAATTGAACCAAGAATAAAAGAACCAGGGATTTGTAGAAACGGAAAGATTCGGTACAAGAACTATCTTTGTATTGCTCCTTAAGATTGTAAATAAAAAAGGGAGGGGGTTTTACTAATTTTTCCTACATATTCATCTTACTGTTTCTATTTATTTCTATACATTCCGGAATCTAGGGGGCCGTATGTTTTTAACGAGGCTCGTACGGTTCTGCGGGGGGGGGGAAAGAGGACCTATCCTGATCAACCGGCTTTATCGGGAAAGACTACTATTTTTGGGTCAACAGGTAGACGATGAGATTGCAAATCAATTGATTGGTATTATGATGTATCCGAATGGAGAGGACGAAAGCAAGGATACGTACTTATATGTGAATTCACCTGGTGGAGCTGTGTTAGCAGGAATATCAGTCTATGATGCTATGCAGTTCGTGGTACCAGATGTACATACAATTTGTATGGGATTAGCCGCTTCTATGGGTTCTTCTATCCTAACCGGTGGGGAAATCACCAAACGTATAGCACTGCCTCACGCTTAGCGCCAATGATTTGTATGGCTTTATACTATGCCTTCACCCAACAAATTTCAGATGATTCGGGTAATCATAGCATGGCATTAGGAACCCGGTGAAATTCTTTCGGGTGAGTTTCAGAAGAAAAGATCAGAATCATGTTATATTGAAGTTATTAAACAATTTGATAAAATCATTCATTTGCTGAACAATTTCATTTTTATAAAAATTGAGAGTTTAGCGTCACAAAACTAAAAATAGGATTCACTCAATTTCTCCTTTCGGGAAGATTTTTTTTCAAAATGCAAGGAAATTCTTTGTGACTGGTGATGTATCGGTACAGCTTCCTACAGCTTACCGCCTATATAAAAAAGTATCCATACCAAACTTTGGGATTGCTGGAAGGATAAAGCAACGGAACCATCGTAGTACTTAAGGAAAGGATGGCCCATAGTATCTATGAGAAACAAATCCTAGACTAAATAGGATAAAAAGTAAGGATTCTAAATAGGTGCAATTGATGGATACTGTCGTCTTTTTGAAAGATTTTCCCTCATCTAAGAAAAAGCCGTATGCAAAATCATATGCCCGTACGGTTAATTCCAATTAGAATGAGTCCACTTACTACATTAGGGTCACGATCCACCAGCCCGCTAGTTCTTATTATGACGGACAAGCAGGGGAGTGCGTCACAGAAGCAGAAGAAGTGTTAAAACTTCGTGATTGTATTACTAGAGTTTATGTACAAAGAACCGGCAAACCCTTATGGATGATTCCCGAGGATATGGAGAGAGATGTTTTCATGTCATCGGAAGAAGCAAAGAATTACGGGATTGTAGATTTTGTAGCGTCAGACAATTCTACAGATTCAAAACTTATATGGTAAGTTGTTGCTAACCAATAAAACACCATGGGGGAAATCAATAAATATTTTGGTATGAAAAAGAAAGAGAATAAAAAAAAACGGACGGGGGGGGTGGAAGCTCTTCTTCTCTTGCAAATACTAAGGCTTCATCTTAGTGATCTTCTTATTCTGTCCTCTTCCAAGGATTAACAATAGATTCTGATAGGAATCAAAAGACAGTACTAAAGGATTGGTTCATTTTTTTTTGCAAGCCCGTTTGTCAAGTCCGTTCCTATAGATTACTACTCCTCCCACTGCTTGTCCAGCTACATGCATATAATTTTTCCTAATAATAAATCTGATTTTGGGGATATTTCAAAAAATCACCACGGTTAGGAATATTCTGAACCAATCATTTTATCTGTTCGAACTACGCCAACCAACCAACAACTTATTAGAAAAGCAAGACAGCCAATTGAGGGGGGAACAAAATCCCCAGCTCTTCGGGGGTGTCCTCAGCGACGAGGGGTATGTACTAGGGTGTATGTGTGACACGTTTGAATCGAAAATTCATAACCGGCCTGAAGGAAGGGTAATCCTTCCTATTGGAAGGAATGAGTCGACGATTTTTCATCCGTTTCTTTCGGTGAGAAACGCAAATTCATGGTTACAACCGGTGCAAATCCGATCTTCTCAATATGAGAAGAAGCCTAATTTATCATCGATGACAAAGTGTAATCTTTAAGCGAAGTAATAGAAACGGGTCTCTTTTTTATCTACCCGTCACCCCGCAATGACAATAATTACGGATCAACGATTCTGCCAACTTCTGGGATGAAGCACCGTTACTACACATGTAATCCTTTCCTTTTTGTTTAGGATTTATCCATACTCTGTCTATCATAGGGGATCGGGTAGAGCCGAAGTTTGGTAGAAGTACGATTTACCAACGGCAATTTCCTTTTAATTAATCTTGGAGGAATCTCAAGCTCCGGTGCATAGGGAGGATCCGTCTGTCACAAAAATGCCATGGAAACTGTGAAATACAGAAGAGCTTCTGGTATAATCTCAACCCTTTTTGTTTAGGGAGTATTTAGTTCAGAATGTTTTTCTTGAGTAGGAAAGTCGGAGAAGCAAAAGCCGTTGAAGTATCTAGTTCCCACATCAGATATAAAGCTTTCTGTGCGTACGAGACAACTTTTTCTTTTCTACGTCGATATTGACTATGTATTTTATGTATAATTCAAGTGCTTATCATGTTGAATAAAGAATCTAATGAATGATAAATGAGTAATGCGAAGAAACAGAATCAATGTATAATCAATAGTTTCATTATTAATAGAGTATTAATAAACTGATTTGATTTTAGAAAAGCTTGATTTTTGATGGGGGTAGACATCGAATGACCAGGGTAAAACGCGGATCTGTGGCTCGAAAGCGTCACGAAAAGAGTCTCAAAAAAGCATCCGGATTTCTCGGGGCTGGTTCCAAATTGTTCAGAACGGCAAACCAACAAGGAATAAAAGCCCTATCCTATGCTTATTCAGATAGAAAGAATCGAAAAAGAGAATTTCGCCGTTTGTGGGTAACCAGAATCAACGCAGCGGCAAAAAAAAATGGGATCAGTTATAGTACTATGATCCACTTTTTGTACAAAAACCAAGTTTGTTTAAATCGCAAAACACTTGGACAGGTAGCTACTCTAGATGCTGAGTGTTTCTCCTCGCTCGCACAGGCGATTTGTACACAAATTTCTTGATCAACATTTGACCTCTCCGGATGATGTTTTCAATACTTACTTCCCCGGAGAGGTCAAATGGGTAGTAACAAGGTTTGTTTATTCCGCTACAAGGCCGTCAATTTTGATTTGCTCCTACTCAACCCGTTTCTTCTTTTCATTAACAAAATATTCTTTTTAGAAAATGATTTGACTCTTTGAGACCTATAAATCAATCCCAGTTTCTGAACTATCTAGTTCTCGTTACTAGAAAAGGGTAGTAAAGCTAAAATACGAGCACGTTTAATAGCAACCACTACTAAACGCTGTTGCTTCGGGGTTAACCTATTTATTCGTCTTGATAGAATCTTTCCCTGTTCACTGACAAATCGACGTAGTAAGCTTATATTTTTATAATCAATAATATCTTCGGATCAGATAGATGGAAAACGTCTGCGGGAAGATTGCATCAAATTATTCATAGCTCTGTTCCTCTTTTCTTTTCGTAAAAGGTGGTTATGAATCCTACATACCATTCATTTTCCAACAACCGATTTGTTGCGAATGAATCATTTTTTTAATTCTTTGTGAACAGTATGCTCGTAACAGCAGGGACGATACTTCCTCAATTCTAGTCGAGTAGGCATATTGCGACGATTCTTGCGCGTAGTATATCGGGAAATACCCGGATATTTTTGATTTGCCCCTCGACGGGCACAAGCGGTGCATTCCAAAATAATAGTTACCCTCGCATCTTTACTCTTAGTCATAGCATCACATGAAATTGATTTAGATTAATTGGGAGTAAGAGGAAAATGAAAAACATTTAAGTAAGTGTTTTTCTAACACTCACAGATTTATGCAAGAATTTATCTGCTATCGGTCGAAGATTCGTAAATGACTCATTTCATTAGAAAATTGGGTCTTTTCCCATTTTGTTGAATTGCTCGCTACCCAATCGACTAGTAGAATGGGAACACCAAAGCATCTGGAAAGAATCGATTGATTTCTATTAATGAACCAGCTAACAACCCAAACCATATTGTAGCGAGGACTGGAGCCGTTGATAAGTAAATCTTTAAGTCCCGCATCGGGCAATCTCCTTCTTTTTTTTTCTCCATCTCCTATTAAACTTCCTACACTTTATTCCCTCTCTTCTTTCCACTCACTTGAAAACAATTAGATAGAAATCTAGGAAATGAAATTACGATCAACAAAATTATCAAAAAATTTTTGAACCCATTTTCATCTAAGGAGGAAACGAAAAACGATAAGCAACAACTTATGTTGTATATAATCTATATTTGTATTCAGTAGCCAATTTTGCCAACCATCGGCTATAATGATTTGAGTAGAGTCCTACCGATGTTGAAACACTGACCAAACATGGAGGTTAATAGGGATGTAGCGCAGCTCGGTAGCGCATTTGTTTTGGGTACAAAATGTCGCGGGTTCAAATCCTGCCATCCCTATCTTTTGCGTGTTTACAACGGATTGTCCATACAGTCAAAAATGGGAAACACAACTACCCAACGCTTTGTCTTGTTTCTTTCTTTTCAATAGCTTTTCATAGTTTTTCCCGTTTTGTTTCTTCTTTGTCCCATAAAATATTTCTAATTCAATCCGGTACCCCCCCCCCCAAAAAAAAAACTAAAATATTAGTAATATGTATCAAGAAGCGCCTTTAGTTCAGTCTGGTAGAACGCGGGTCTCCAAAACCCGATGTCGTAGGTTCGAATCCTACAGGGCGCGTCTACAAAAATATATAAATCGAAGTGAATAAAAAAACGGATTTTTGTGAACCTAGGGTTAATATAAAAAAAATTTCCGTCTATTTATCTACTTAGATGATCTGTTCCATAAATTCTTATATAGGCTTTGAGAGTGATGACGGAGAGACAACAGGTGGGCAGAATTGAGGGAAAACCTAAAAGCATAAAGAAGATTTCATTGTTTTTATTAACGGATATCCAGTTGATCACCCCGTCGATATTGTAAATACGCAGTTACAAACGATCCAGCCAAAGTTATTGGGATTAATCCTAACACAATTCCGGATAATAATGCTTCAACCATTTGAGTTTATTAAAAGAATGTTGAGGTAAAAATACTCACAGTAGTAAATTCTATAGTAATTAATACTAGGTAAGTACATTGAATTACTAGGAGCTAAAAACTCCCCTTTGTTTCTTTCCACTTTTTATTCACATTTTTAATTTACAAAAGCTGGATTCTATTCGATCCAATAAATAATATTAAGGTTACTATTAATACGCACAGCAAAAATCCAAAATAGCTTATTGAAATAAACATGGATTAAAACACTAAATAAAACTATGGGATAGATTAGTATACAATTTCAAGAAGTTATTCATTAACTAAAAAAATGTGAAATTAGCAGTATTTGAAAATTAGAAGAGTTGTATAGCAATAATGTTTTTTAAAAGTTTGAAAAAAAACTTATTTCAGGAAAAGTTTGCTTTACCGACGACAGCCGGGACGTACCCAATTTCAAGCTCCGGAAGGTCCTCCGTAATCTTCTTACTTGGAATGTCAAATAACGAATTGATTAACATTGGTCATGGGCTATGACAATACAGCAATTCCGGTTCATCCGTTAGAAAAGCATGTCACGAAATTGACAAGCAGCGCCTGGGATGTGTCCCGCGCCTTCCTTAGACCATCGTATCGAAATGAGGACCACCTGCCGGAGCAGAATAAGCATTTAAAACACTTTTTTGATACTTTCCTCCCTGCATCAAGGATGCATAATGCGCTATGACAGTGAATTGTAGAATCGAGTGATGAACAAGACAAAAAAAGGTATGATCTCTACGTTGCATAAATGAAGGGTCTTCTCATAGTAAATAATCGATATCCTTGGAGTGATCATTCCAGAAAGGAAAGATAGATTCAGATGCCAATTAATTTACCTATCAACTTTGACAGTGGATACTTAGCAAGATTTTCGTTTTCGAGGAAAATCCAGAGGAGGAAACTCAAAGAAATTGTTCAACGAGATTACAGATGGGATTTAGACGTCCCGGAAATACGTAAAGGATCTTCATCCTCAAACGTGTTGGGATGTTACTCGAGGAATGAACTGTACCTAAGATTACCCACCTTAGGATACCTGCAAAAATTCTATATGAACTATGCATAAAATAAACAAATGAAATATTGACACTAGCTTATCTTTGGTGACGTGGGTCTGAACTTCTTTCTCTACGAAAGAACCTCAAAATCAATAGAAAATATCGATATGGTCAACGAGAATTTTGCTGTGAAAAAAAAGGAAAAGGTTAACCACTTTGAAAAAACTTTAAGAAAAGATTGGCGTGATGAACACAACACGGTCATCATTGTGCCTCGTGATTTACACTAGCTGTCGTCTCACTAGAATACTTTGATTTCGTTTAATTCCAATCTTGCCGCTTCGGGGAAGGGCTAGCTATACTAATCCAGTATGTTTCCAATATATCCTTGGTATTATAATGACAACTTAATCAGGGTTAGCAAGATGTTCTTGCCTGGTGAGTTTTATTACACCTCTCATATCAATACTTCCAATTCCTTATTTATACTACAACGGAGTACGGAGCGAAGCATGTCTGGAAATACGGGAGAACGCCCCTTTGCTGACATTATCACCAGTATTCGATACTGGGTTATCCACAGCATCACTATACCTTCACTGTTCATTGCGGGCTGGTTATTTGTCAGTACAGGTTTAGCCTATGACGTCTTCGGAAGCCCCCGCCCAAACGAGTATTTTACAGAAACCCGGCAAGAAGTTCCTTTGATAACTGGCCGTTTTGACTCATTAGAACAAGTTGATGCATTCACCAGATCTTTCTAGGAGGTACCAATGACTCTAGACAGAACCTATCCGATCTTTACCGTTAGATGGTTGGCCGTTCACGGATTAGCTATACCCACGGTTTTCTTCTCGGGATCAATATCAGCAATGCAATTCATTCAACGATAGTATGTCCTTACATGAGCTTCGAATCCATGACACAACCAAATCCGAACAAACAAAGCGTAGAATTAAATCGTACAAGCCTTTATTGGGGACTCCTGCTGATCTTCGTACTTGCTGTTTCATTCTCTAATTATTTTTTCAATTAAATATTGAAATGATTTATCAACATTGATTGGGAATTACTGGCATACCAACCACTTATGACTGTTCATGTCTCGAGTCGCGACCAGATAATGAGACTGAGAATATGGCTGGGGGAGGATAGGAGAAACGGCCAATTCCACTGGAAGGATTCCCTTGTGGCTAGTAGGTACTGTAGCCGGTATACTCGTAATTGGTTTAATGGGAATATCTTTTTATGGGGCTTATTCCGGATTGGGATCATCCCTTTGATAAGAAACAATATTGAAAATCTCTTTATTCCACCTGAAATACTCCAAATGTAGACGGGGAAACCAGAATGATTGGCAAAATACGTCATTTGGCTGATCTCCATATAATTCAAAAAAAAAAAAAGAAAAAAGAAATCCTGCATTTGATCATATAACCTATTAATCTGTGATGGCATCAATTTGTGAATCAAATTACCGATTAAATAGCTTTTCTAAATAATACATCAATTTTTTGCGGTTCAATCAAGATTGAAAAAAATAACAATTCGATCGATTCTCCAGCAGAGAATCGATCGAGGTTTAGTAAACGGTAATTCTAATTATTCTTAATGAAAATGAAAGCGTGGTACCAGATTAGTATTGGGCTCCTTCTTTCTAGAATTTCAAATTGAAAAAAAAAAGAGACAATTCTTCAAGGGGAATGATTCAACGAAATTAGTTACGTGAGTTTCCCTATAATCCTAGTACCAATTAAGTGATGGAACTGCAAGTTTGTACCCGATAGAATCACAAGCAAATCTTAAATAGTTTGCTTAGTGCTACGTCAAACAAAGGACGAAAAAAAAAGAAAGAAGAAAATGATGGGTAAGGTACAAAGTAAGTTCGAAAATTCATCTCTGCCAATTGCACTTTTTCAAACTGTTTTTTCTTTAGTACTAAGAATATCTGCGCCAAGGTAACCGAGGCAAAAAATATTAGAAGACCCTGAATGCGTGATGGATCTTGAAGCACAATCTCTGCTTCCCCTTGACCAAATCCACCAACATTAGGGTTGTTTGTCAATGGCTGATCAACCCTAACAGATTCACCTTCTGAAACAATGAGTTCAGGTCCGGGGGGTACAACATCGATGACTTCGCGCCCCTCAGACGTTCCTTCAATAGTAATCTCGTATCCTCCCTTTCCCTCCTTGCGTGCTATCTTCTTTATCCTTCCAGTTGTCGAAGCATTATAAACCGTGTTATTGCTTCTGCTTCCATCGGGGTATATTTGTCCCCTTCCTCTGTTTCCCCCAGCATAGATAGGATATTTCAAAAAATAGGTTCCTTTACTAGTCGTAGGATCCGGCGAAAGAATTGGAAAGACGATTTCACGATATGATTTACCCGGAACCGGACCTATCACAATTATATTTGTTTTCTCGGGACGGTAGATCTGAAACGAGAGTTTTCCCAATTTTTCTTTCAGCTCAGTTGGGATACGTTCAGGAGGGGCTAATTGGAATCCCTCGGGTAAAACAAGGACAGCACCAACATTCAAGCCTCCTTTTTTACCATTTGCAAGAACTTATTTTATCTACGTATCATAGGGGATCTTAACAACTGCTTCAAATACAGTATTGGGAAGAACAGATTGTGGTACCTCAATATCAATAGGTTTTTTGGCTAAGTGGCAATTGGCACATACGATACGTCCAGTAGCTTCGCGAGGATCCTCATAATTCTGTTGCGCAAAAATTGGATACGCATTTGCTACGAATGGATAATTTACTTCTTTACTAATTATTGCTAATAGAAGTGAAATCAACCATTTATTTATCCAAATGTTAGGAATATCTTTGTGCATAATTTGATGATTAGTACTTAATTAGGTTAAGTCTTTTCCCTTTCAGACGGACGGTTTCCCGACGATTCCTACCTACTATTACATAGTCGTCTATTGCGTATGGCTGTGAAAATTCAAGGATAGCCTATTATTACAAAAAGGAACCCATTTTTCAATGGGCGGGGGAATCAAAAAAAAAGAGTTAGAACCGAAAAAAAAGAAAAATGTACTTTCCCGGAAGAATCAGGGTAATCCATGGTTGGGAGATAAGTAAAAAACGTAGCAGAATGAAAATCATTCGTTCATTGTGTGATAAGTCGCTACGATTGAAGGCGAAACGCGATTCAAGTGACGGAAGATCCAATATTTAAAAACTGTATCTGAAATAACTGGAAAGGTTGATACGAAGCAAGAAATCACATATTTGTTACGAGCAAGCCCCAAACGCTCTAGGAAATAACCTGTGAGAATTTCCCAGCCATGGGGGGAATGAAAACCAACACACGAATCAGTTAATGAAGGGATAAAGAACGCTTTCATTGTGTCATTCAAACTGTAAAATAACTCTTGAATCCACGAATTTGGAACAGCAAGTCTTCTTCGACCCGTTGCAAATAAAAAGATTAAGGTGATAATACTAGTAATATCGGTTGATAAACGCAAGATTGTTTGAATATTGGCTTCATTATACATCACCACGGATTGAATTGTTTCGTTGCAGGCATCCGTATCGCAATTCCACAATTGAATACGGTTAGAATCTCCCATCGTTTCGTTCAACCACAATAATCCCTCGATTTCCTGAAGCCGACTTAGAGCCCTTTCTTCCTGAAAGGAGTTGATAAATATTTGTGGCTGAGATGTATTCCAGAACTGTCTAATCCAAGGTTCTAGAAATCTCTTTTTTATAACAATTGTAATTAGAAAGGGAAAGATCATTAAATATCCAATATATTTTATAGAGGATAATGCTTGATACCTAGCCAGTTGAAAATCGTGAAGCACCAATGGACTCGGATGATTCGTTAATTCTGCTTGAAATTTGGATAAAGTACGATTTATGGATCGTGGTATGAAGCTTGTAGATTCATATGCTGTTGTCCCGCTGGAAGAGTCGATTGATCCATCGACCGCAACTTCTTTCTTCAAGGGATCATGAACTCGGGATGTCGGGGAAATCATACGGTAATAATCTTCTATATTATTTGAATTATTTAAGAAAAGTTCAATCCAAGCTAATTTTCGATTCATTTCCTCAATTTTTTTTTCCCTTTCTGATCCATATTTTTTGGCCGAACCACAAGGAGAATGTGTCGATCGATATTTCTGAGATAAGGGGCTTGACGGGAGAGGGGAAGTCTCTGAAAGACAAAACGGAGATATCGTGTGATAATATCTATTTCTTTGTTGAGATTTCTTCCTCAAAGATACGTTGCTTTCTTTGAGATCATCGTCCCGAGACCCAACTACCCATGATTGAAATCGCTTACTCTCAAAAAACAGTTCTAAATTGTTCCAGATTTTTGATAAAAAGAAATTTATTCGACACTCTAAAAGACTCCAATATATGATACATAGATACATTTTCTGTATTACTGTATTTTTTTGAACCTCTGCGGATTGCGCCCATCTACCATAATTCGTAGATGATTCTATTTGTCGATGGAACAAGTCTCTTTTCCGCAGATATTTGATTTGTTTGCTAATCTCATAAGCTCGACCCAAGGAACGATTCGGGGCCTTATAGAACCATTGAAGCAGTTTCCGACGATATAGTTCCATATTTTGCTCACTTGCCGAGAGACAGAAAGAATCTTAAGGATCTATAACTAGCCGAGCAGATTTGTATAACTAAATCCTGAGGGAGTTTGAACCGAGTGGCAAAGCGCTTAAAACATCTATCTATCTACTATAAATAGGTGATGTTATATAATTGGGTAGACATCAAAAACATATATGCGTGTCTCATGAAAAAAGAATTGATTCTAAGGTGGTAATACAAGTACAGGAATACATGTGTCTATGCTTGCCCTTGTATGCGTCTAAACCTTCAATTAAAAATCCTGAAAGCTTTCGATTGATACGCGTAGAAAACGGGCAGGTTCAGCAGCTTTTTCTTCCATTTCGTCAAAAGATGAGTTTTCACCGATACGGGTAAGCGGAATATTTTGCCGACCCCTCACTTTTGGGTACAGGATCCGACGGGGGTAAGGACCTTCCCTAGTTTCTAATCCAACTGCTTGAATATCTCTTAGTAAAAGTCGGATACAAATGCGGCGGTTCCTTCCAGGGAAACCCCATCGAAAAATTAACAAAAGTCCTTCTCGTTTGTCGAACGAATTATATCCACTACCCACATCCCATAACATGGTGCAGCACAAGTAAAACCCGAGAAAAAGACCCGCGGTACCATAAAAGAACATCACAACACCTTGTGGAATGAAAACAATTTGTTCGGACGAAAGCAAGGAAACCAAATCCTTTCCAATATAACTGGAAATTCCGACCAGTGAGAAGCCCAGCGAGCCAAAAACAGGGATGCAAGACCAATAGAAATTACTGGATGTGCGAGAACCTTTGACAAAATCTATTTGAATCCATTTGGATTGACGAACCGTTGCTACTCCCCCACTTTATTCCATCATAAAGAATTCCATCTAGTTATTTATTATTTCTGAGTCTTGCTCGTATCCGTGTTTCCAGTTCATTCTATTTTTGGAAACACAAGCCTATTGTGGAATAAGTCCCTCTTTTCTACTTATTCATTCACTTTAATTGAGAAAACTCGAGAGTTAACGAAGAAAGACAGGGAACAGCTGTGGTTCCTGCATCTCTAAAACCATGTTTGTGTACGCATGTGTGTATATGCGCACACATGCGTACACGATAGACGCATAAACTCTAAGTGTCCCTATTTGTCACGGAACCGACCAAACCACTACAAGTTGATTCTCTGGAAAAGATGAGATAAACAAGAATTTAGAGGATTTCTTCTTGCTCCACATAAATAAATAAAGAAGCCATGGCGATTGCTGGAAACAACAAACCCACTAGGGGCACAAAAATGGAGGGTAAATAAGACGCTGTCATAGTGGGATTACCTCAAGTAGTACAAGGAAACACAATTTTTTGGCTATTTTTGACTTGAATTCATAAGGTTATCGGTCTTTCTAATTTCTAATGATAGTCTTTTTTTCTCACAAAAGAAATAGTTTCTTTGAGTTTTCCTACATAAAAAAAATTGTTTCTTTATGATTCTGAGATTCGAAACGGAGTAAGGACTTTTAATTTCTTTTTTTTTTTGATAGGTTAATAGGTATTTTCGCCCCCACAATCAAATTTAGATTTGATTGTGGGGGCGGGAGACCGACGGGCATGATCCCCGACAGTACCATCCCTTCGGACGGTACCGTAGTTGGCGACGAAGAAAAAATAGAGAGTCCTAAGGGAATAAAGTAGTTAATGATTAATAATTTAGTAACAGATAATTGTTCTTCTTGACGAATGTGAACAAACCGGTGAAAGAAGAGGCAAAACGTAAGTCGAAGAATATTAAAGAGATTGATCTTTTCTACACGGAGCTAAATTGTAAAGCTCAGGAATTTCGCTTAAAACACCCTTTAAAAGATTACGTGGAACAATTAAATCAAGTAATCCATGATCAAATAAAGATTCAGCAGTTTGAAACCCATCAGGGATTCTTTGACGCAACGTCTGTTCAGTCACCCTTTTCCCGGCAAATGCTATATATGCTTTGGGCTCGGCAATAATAGTGTCTCCTAACATGCCAAAACTTGCAGTCACACCACCTGTGGTGGGATAAGTAAGAACTGAAATATATAACAACTTATTTTGGATCTGATGAATTTGTAGAGCGGAAGATATCTTAGCCATTTGCATTGGACTCAACGTTCCTTCTTGCATGCGTGCCCCTCCAGAGGCACAGACAACCACGAGGGGTAGGGATCTATTCGTAGCATATTCAACTAAACGAGTAATTTTTTCACCTACTACGGAACCCATGCTTCCTCCCATAAATTGAAAGTCCATAACACCGAGCGCAATGGGTCTTCCGTTTAAATATCCCATACCTGTTTGGACAGCGTCGGTTAAACCTGTTTTTTCCTGCGAACCCGTGATACGGTCCTGATGGGAATCCTCATCGGAGAAACCCAAAACATCTTTTGCAGTCATGTTTTCATCCATTGGAATCCAAGTTTCACTATCAATCAAGGGTTCGGTCCTTTCCGTACTTGTCATGGATAAATGATGGCCGCATTCTTCGCAAATACCCCTATTTTGTTTCAAAAATTTAACATGGAGCATATTCCCACAGTTGTCACATCGGGTCCATAATGCTTTCTTAGTACCAATATTGACGCTTCCGTCTCTTTCCCTCTCGCTTAAAACATAACCTTTGGTAGCTTTTTCGAGAGAAGCTCCAATTAATCCACCAATTTTTCGTTTATCTTCAAACCAATTCCTTACAGACGTGGGAATCTCCTCATCATTTTTTATAACCCAATCATTTGAAAAAAAAAAATTTTGATTTGATCGAATTCGATCTTAGGAATGAAATGAAGAAAAAGTCGAGGATTTCTTCACGATAGAAAAATCCGGATCATTGCTTTCTTGAAACGAATACCAAAGAAATGTCAGGTCCAATTTGGAAAGTAAAATAATGAGTTGATGATTCTTCCGATTCCATCATATGTTAAAAATCTATGAGTATCCATCCAACTATCTAAATAAAAAGTACTAAAAATAAGAAACAACGGAGATGATTATTTTTTTTTTATCGTAGACTAACTGCTCTCAAAAGATTAGTCTTGTTTCTTCGTAAGAATCGGAAGGAGGGATTTGAACCCTCAGGTTAATGGACTGAAATGACCATGCAATTCTATCCGGTAAACAACCAATCCTAGTCAAAACTCAGGGCACATAAAGAGTATCAGGAAATAGATTGTTTCCCGATACTCTTTATCCTTTTCGTGGAGTTGATCTAACAAGTAATGTTTGTGGATGTTTGATAGAGTTATAACGTATCAATTGTTTCAAATTCAAATTTGATTTCTTTCCACACTTCACAAGCAGCAGCCAATTCGGGACTCCATTTAGCAGCTTCGCGAATAATTTCATTACCTTCACGAGCAAGATCACGTCCTTCATTGCGGGCTTGTACACAAGCTTCTAGAGCAACTCGATTAGCAACAGCGCCCGGTGCGTTTCCCCAAGGATGCCCCAAAGTTCCTCCACCAAATTGTAGGACAGAATCGTCTCCGAAGATTTCTGTTAGTGCGGGCATGTGCCACACATGTATACCCCCGGAGGCTACAGGTATCACGCCTGGCATGGATACCCAATCCTGGGTAAAGTAGATACCACGGCTCCGATCTTTCTCGATATAATCGTCACGAAGCAAATCGACAAATCCCAAAGTAACTTCCCGTTCTCCTTCGAGTTTTCCGACTACGGTTCCTGCATGGATGTGATCCCCACCAGACATGCGTAGAGCTTTAGCCAATACGCGGAAATGCATACCGTGGTTTTTTTGTCTGTCGATAACAGCATGCATTGCACGGTGAATGTGTAAAAGCAACCCATTATCTCTACAGTAAAAAGCCAAACTAGTATTTGCGGTGAATCCTCCAGTTAGATAGTCGTGCATGACAATGGGTGCTCCTAGTTCCCTAGCGAAGACTGCTCTTTTCATCATTTCCTCGCAAGTTCCCGCAGTGGCATTTAAGTAATGCCCCTTAATTTCGCCAGTTTCAGCCTGAGACTTGAAAAGAGCTTCTGCTACGAACAAGAAACGATCCCTCCAACGCATAAACGGTTGGGAATTAACGTTTTCATCATCCTTGGTGAAATCCAGTCCGCCACGGAGGCATTCATAGACGGCTCTACCATAGTTTTTGGCAGATAGTCCCAGCTTGGGCTTAATTGTACATCCTAATAAGGGTCGACCGTATTTGTTCAATTTGTCCCTTTCGACTTGGATACCATGAGGCGGACCCTGGAAGGTTTTCGAATAAGCAGGGGGGATTCTCAGATCTTCTAATCGTAAGGCCCGTAAGGCTTTGAATCCGAATACATTACCTACAATGGAGGTAAGCATATTAGTAACGGAACCTTCTTCAAATAAATCCAAAGGATAAGCTACATATGCTATGTATTGATTTTCCTCCCCAGCAACGGGTTCAATATCGTAGCATCGGCCTTTATAACGATCAAGACTGGTGAGCCCATCAGTCCAGACTGTGGTCCACGTACCTGTAGAAGATTCTGCAGCTACCGCAGCTCCAGCTTCTTCGGGAGGTACCCCGGGTTGTGGGGTCATTCGAAAAGCTGCTAAGATATCAGTGTCTTTTGTTTCATATTCGGGAGTGTAGTAGGTCAATCGATAATCTCTAACACCAGCTTTGAATCCAATACCTGTTTTAGTCTCCGTTTGTGGTGACATGGGTTCCTCCCTACGACTTGAGTGGTGAATCCTGCAAAGCCAAGATCTGCTCGACATGGGTGAAGTAATCCGAATCGGAGCGCGACACGGGTCTAACGAGAGTCAAAAAAACCTGACCTGTTGAAAGAATGTCCCAAGTCTGGGACATAATTATTTTATAATACATTTTGGTCGGAGTGCAACTGAAATTTACTGAATGACTGGAATTCCCAAATTATCTCAATACATTGACTCAGTAATCCTTTCGTAGTTAGACTGATCGATAGAGAAAAAAGCCATTAAACCCAATATATGGTCCGTTTGGACGAACAGGCAAGTGGCAAGAACGAACAAAAAAATATTATACAAACAATTGGAAAGAAGTTCTCTTTTCAAAAATTAGAAAGAGTGAAAAATATATTTGTGCAGTGGAAATTGAGGATTTTTTAGCACTCGTTCATCCATGACATAATTAGTTACCAGATACTTCCATTGATTCAATAATCGAATAAAGATAATACACCAAAATAGTTACGAGAATCGGCTTTTTCTATTTCGGTATTTCCAATTTAATGGAAAAAAATATGGGGTATATTACCCAGATCATCGGACCAGTATTAGATGTGGCTTCTGCCCCAGATAAAATGCCCAATATCTATAATTCCTTAGTAGTTAGAGGACAAAACGCGGCGGGTCAAGAGATTAATGTTACTCGTGAAGTGCAACAATTATTGGGAAATAACGAAGTCAGAGCTGTAGCAATGAGTGCTACGGATGGTTTGACGAGGGGCATGGGTGTCACCGATACGGGGGCTCCCCTTAGTGTTCCCGTTGGTGAGATCACTCTTGGCCGAATATTTAATGTTCTTGGCGAACCCGTGGATAACTTAGGACCTGTAGAAGGCGGTACAACGTTTCCGATTCATAGGTCCGCTCCTGCGTTTACACAGTTGGATACTAAACTGTCGATATTTGAGACAGGAATCAAGGTTGTGGATCTTTTGGCTCCATACCGTCGAGGGGGAAAGATCGGTTCGTTCGGAGGAGCCGGAGTGGGAAAAACCGTTCTTATCATGGAATTAATCAATAATATTGCCAAAGCTCATGGAGGCGTATCCGTATTTGGTGGAGTGGGGGAACGTACCCGTGAAGGTAATGATCTTTATATGGAAATGAAGGAATCGAAAGTCATTAACGAGCAAAATGTATCAGAATCAAAAGTAGCCTTAGTTTATGGTCAGATGAACGAACCCCCAGGAGCTCGTATGAGAGTCGGTTTAACCGCTTTAACAATGGCTGAGTATTTTCGAGATGTCAACAAACAAGATGTATTATTATTCATTGATAACATTTTTCGCTTTGTCCAAGCGGGATCAGAAGTTTCTGCTTTATTAGGTAGAATGCCCTCCGCTGTGGGTTACCAACCAACTCTTGGTACAGAAATGGGATCTTTACAGGAAAGAATTACTTCGACTAAAGAAGGATCAATAACATCCATTCAAGCTGTTTATGTACCTGCGGATGATTCGACCGACCCGGCTCCCGCTACAACATTTGCGCATTCAGATGCTACAACCGTGCTATCCAGAGGTTTAGCTGCTAAAGGTATTTACCCCGCCGTAGATCCCTTAGATTCGACTTCCACTATGTTACAACCCTGGATTGTGGGTGAGGAACACTACGAAACGGCGCAGGGGGTTAAGCAGACCCTGCAGCGCTACAAAGAACTTCAAGATATTATAGCAATTCCAGGACTGGATGAATCATCAGAAGAGGACCGTTTAACGGTAGCTCGGGCCCGAAAGATAGAGCGTTTCTCATCACAACCGTTTTTTGTAGCAGAAGTCTTTACTGGGTCTCCGGGCAAATACGTTAGTTTGGTAGAAACCATTAAAGGATTTCAAATGATTCTTTCTGGAGAGTCAGATAATCTTCCAGAGCAAGCTTTTTACTTAGTTGGTAACATTGACGAAGCTACTAAGAAAGCCACAACTTTACAGGTGGAGGGTTAATAAAAGTATGGGAATGAATTTACGTGTAATGGCCCCTAATCGAATCGTTTGGAATTCTGAAGTTGGGGAAATCATTTTATCGACGAGCAGTGGACGGGTTGGTGTATTGCCCAATCACGCACCGCTTCTTACAGCTTTGGATATGGGAGTGTCAAAGATACGTCATGATGAACAGTGGTCTACAATGGCACTAATGGGCGGTTTCGCTATGATAGACGATAACCAAATAACAATACTTGTTAATGAAGCAGAACGAGCTACCGAAATCGATCCCGAAGAAGCTCGAGAGACGTTTCGGACAGCTCAGGCTAATTCAGCTAAGGCCCAAGGGAAAAAAGAGATGATCGAGGCTAACTTGATATTCAAAAGGGCCAAAGCTCGATTAGAGGCTTTAGATCCTAATTAATTATAGTTTTTCTATCTCCTAAATTGTGAGAAACAAAAAGTAGAACGGTTCAAGAAGAAAAAATGATTTAAGTAAATAGAGATTCCTTCGGAAAAGTGCCGTGGTTTCTGCGCTTAACCCAAAAGATTATCTCAAATCATAGAACTTATTAGGTATCGACGTACCATAGTATGGTACCTAATAAGTTTTACCTACTATTGGATTCGAACCAATGACTCTCGCCGTATGAAAGCGATACTCTAACCGCTGAGTCAAGTAGGCCTTTTCTCTCTCTGTGAATTCCATTATACTTGGTGGAATGACTGAAAACAACGGTGAGACCAACAAATAGTGGATCTAGGCTGTAAAAGAGATTTTTTCCTTTTTTATGTGCATGATTTCTTTGTATTGACAAAATAGGTTTAGTATCTATATACTAATTATAGTAGATTCTATAAAGTTAAACTGATCAGGTCAAGGGCTATAGCTCAGCGGTAGAGCACCTCGTTTACACGTGCGCCGATGCTTTTTGAAAAGGATTCATCGATGTTCAACCGATTCACTCATAAGGTTTTGCGTGAAAAAATCTCTGTCTTACTTCATTAGCTAGAGGTATTGAAAAGAACATTAGCATGACAGAAATTGTAATCTTAAAAAGATTTTTAAGTTGATATGGTAAATGGGTAATCCATTCTATGCTAGAGGTAGTACTCACGAGGATATTAACAAGATCTCTTCTTCGTTTTATGAGCTCCGAGGTGTAAGGAATCTCATATACCTCTTCCAATCGATAGAGAGCTTTTCTGAAAAAAGTAGAAATTTGTCCCTGAATAGCAAGCCTACGTCGACGCTAATAATCCTTTCAAGACACTTCGGGATTGCTTTGCCCGTATTATCAAACATTACTCGGGTAAGCATACGGAATCATCTTATTATCTTTCTTAATCGAAACAAAGAAGATTGGTGCATCGAAAAAGTCTGTTTATTCCGGTTCATAAATAAGCGACGTGTCGATATGAGAGCCCAATGCTTTGAAAGGAGCATGTTGGGTTCGTAAAGCAGATCATTAATAGAATAATGGGATTTACTACATTTTCCTTAATTTATTCTGGTTTGCATAACCGAGAATGTCTACGGTTCGAATCCGTATAGCCCTAATTATAAAGAATTTGTTAAAGCAATTTCTCATATAGAATTCAATAGTTTATTAAGTAGGTGTTCCTAAAAGAGACTTGGAAAATAGCTATGGGATGAAAAATCCATCAATCAGCCGAGTATTCTTCAGAAAATCAAACGGAAGTTTTTAGCTCGATAATCTTTGAAATTGTTCCACTTAGGTAGGGGGTAGGGGCATATTACTTGTGTATTTATACTCAACACATTCTGTAGTTATTTACTCCAGGTTTTTTTTCCTCGTGTCATGAATGATTCAAAATCTCGTAAATTAGGCCGTATCCGATTTATTATTCATTCATTGTTACGGGGGTGGACAACTTAACTTAGAAGGAATTGACACCTAAATACTATTATGCAATAGAATATATCATACTTGGAAACCTCCCTCTCCCTATCTTATAACTGCAGACTAATTCAGTGTTTTTTCTATCTGCTTTGCCAGCCAGTGTGATCTTTAATCAAGGAAGAAGAATTTGAACCAAAAGGAGTATGCAAATGTTTTTGCTCCACAAGCACGATAATCTATGGATCTTCTTACTAATCTCCATTTTCGTTCCTTACTTAGCTTTTTCAGTTCCCAAATTTATTGCGCCTGTTCGTAAAGGACCAGAAAAGTTGGCAAGCTACGAATCGGGTATAGAACCAAAAGGGGACATCTGGATCCGGTTTCAAATTCGCTATTATATGTTCGCCCTAGTTTTTGTTATCTTCGACGTCGAGACAATCTTTCCCTATCCTTGGGCTATCAATTTCCAAGAATTGGGCCCATTTGCTTTTATTGAAGTGATTATCTTTATACTTATATCAATAGTTGGCTTGTCCCATGCATGGCGAAAAGGAGCGTCAGAATGGTCTCAATCTCCAAATTTTTGAGTGATAACCGTCAAATAAATAGTCGTGAAAATCAATTGATAAATTCTATAGAATCTTTCTTTCCTGAGGCATACCCTTCTAATTCAATTTTTTTAGCTAATTTGAACGATTTTTCCAATTGGTCTAGACTCTCTAGTTTGTGGCCACTTCTCTATGGTACCAGCTGTTGCTTCATTGAATTCGCTTCACTAATTGGATCACGATTTGACTTTGACCGATACGGACTAGTGCCGAGATCAAGTCCTAGGCAGGCGGATCTTTTAATAACGGCTGGTACGATAACCATGAAAATGGCCCCGTCTTTGGTTAGATTGTATGAGCAGATGCCAGAGCCCAAATATGTGATTGCAATGGGTGCCTGCACGATCAGCGGAGGCATGTTCAGTACAGATTCCTACACAACTGTTCGTGGGGTGGACAAACTAATCCCTGTGGATATTTATTTGCCGGGTTGTCCACCGAAACCAGAAGCTATTTTTGATGCTGTGACAAAACTTCGGAAAAAAATGGCTGGGGAAACCAATAAGGATCGGATTGATCGATCCAGTCGAAGAAAGTATTTCACGTTGACTCATAAATTTGTTGTACCCAATATCGATATTAGTTCATACGATTATCGAATGTACGACTCATCCCCAAAGTTTTTAACAGATATCTCTTTAGAAACGTTTTTAGAGGTTGTGAAAGACAAAAGTGAGGGATCCGTATCAGGAACCGACATATAAATGATTAGGTGTCAACCAATATGAATTCCGATAATGAAAAAATGTTTGATACCAACACACAAAGTCCATTATCTACTTGGTTAACTAAACATAGGTTAGCTCATAGACCTTTAGGTTCTGATTATCGAGGTGTTGAAATCCTGCAAGTAAGAGCGGAGAAATGGTCATCTGTAGCTGTTGCCCTATATGCATATGGTTTTAACTATCTTCGATCTCAATGTGCCTATGACAGAACCCCAGGAGGTTTTTTAGTTAGTGTTTATCACTTAACACGAATGGAAGATAATGCGGATCAACCTGAAGAAGTATGTATAAAAATATTTGTTTCAAGGACAAACCCTAGGATACCTTCAGTCTATTGGATCTGGAAAAGCTGTGATTTTCAAGAGCGAGAGTCCTACGACATGTTGGGAATCATTCATGATGGTCATCCGAATTTCAAACGTATATTAATGCCAGAAAATTGGATTGGTTGGCCTTTGCGGAAAGATTATATCGTGCCTGACTTTTACGAACTACAGGATGCTTATTGAGACGCCGAACTCATTTCAATTTGATTTTGTATGACAAAGTAGATCTGAATAAATGAGTACATATTAACTAGAAAGCCTTCACTCTTGTTTTGATTGATCCGTTAATGGTTGTTATCATCCCTATTGCAGTGCTATCAATATCTGGAAGATATAAGATGGTTTTTCCTTCCTTTTTTTATCCCAACTGATTCTATATGCCAGGAACCAGATTCGAACTGATGACACGAGGATTTTCAGTCCTCTGCTCTACCAACTGAGCTATCCCGGCCAATTAGTCAATAATGATTTCTTTTCTTTTTTCAATGGATTCAATAATTACTCTTTCTGCTGACTCAAACCCATGAATTAGTGCAGAGGGACTCTGAACTTCCAATTTGTACAAGTGAACCCTTGGATTGTTGAACTCGTCCAAAGGGTTCACTTGCAGACCATCCGTAATAAAAATAGTCGGAGTGAAATGTCAATACATTGGTATAATTCGGTTAAGCTTCGGATTTTCACATAGCAACTATCCGTATCTATGACTTTGGCGTATGAGTTTTTCTCAATAAACACGTAAATATTTGCAATAAAAAAAGGTTTGCTTATTGAGATACACTTTTTTTTCCCTGCCGGAAGCATATACTCCAACGAACTCTTACAAGCCAGGAATTTATTCAAAATTGCCCCGATATTATGTATTGGGGATAGAGGGACTCGAACCCTCATGGTTCTACAAAAACCAACGGATTTTCCTTCTACTGCAATTTGCATTGCTGTTTCCATGAACAACGCAGAATTGGACTCTACCTCAATTCGTAGCAATTTCCCAACAATCTTCACCTTTTCTAAGAAACTATTCTCTGTTTGCAAAGAAAACGGATGAAAAACAAGGAAACGGAACAATCTAATGATCAATAGGAATTGGAGAAATTGAATAATTCTTTTTTTTTTGATTAGACAATCCTTTCTAAGAAAAAGTTTTTGTTAGGTTTTTTCTTCAGGGAGTGATTATCAAGAATAAGATCCTCGTTTTTTTTTGAGGAGATAAAACCCTGACCTAATCTATGGATTGTTCGCCTGCTGGAATTGCCCCCATCGAGTCTCTGCACCTATCTCACTTATCCTAATAATATCACCTCGGATCTGAGATTTGGCTCAGGATTGCCCACCAAATAATCCTAGGTTTCCCTGAATCTGAGAGCTACCACTCGGTACGTTTCCATACCTAGGCTCAATTCGGTTGAGTCCGCAGCGTCTACCATTTCGCCATATCCCCTCCTAAGCCCCAAGATAAGAAACTGAATGTTTGATCAATCTCACTTTTTTTTTCAATTCAGAGTAAAGAAGAAAAAGCAACTCTTTTGAATATATGGTCAATTCTTGTTTGTTGCTTGTTTATTCATCAAAATTATACCTTAATATTTTGATCAAATCAAGAAATTGGGTCCGAAAAGAGCAAAAAGGGCTTAGTTTTGCTCGATACTTATAACGAATCCATGTTGACTCATTACAATTGCACGTTTCTTTTAGAGTATGGGAGTTTCGCACCTCCCAATTTGAGAAAAGCCGTCCGGTATTCGTGAAGGAATTTGATTCAAATTCAAAGTCACTCCAATTATCAATCAAAGGTTACTGGTTCGATTCTAAAAAACCTAACAGATAGCCATGAGAAATACAATTCATTTTGTTAGTTCTTTTTTATCTATTTCTTTTTGTCAGAGAATTTGAATCTTTAACAAACTGAAACTTCGTTTGTGTCCATTCTATTATATGCTATGATTGTTGTATATACTGAATCTGATGAGAGAAAGAGAGTTACACGAGTGGTACTTGCAGCATCATCTTTACTCTGATCTTCAAACATTTGATTTTCAGTTGCAATACGTTTACGGAAAAGGAGCCCCTACGTCTCGATATCGAGGACCTCGCTTGAAAATAGTACGTCGTCTAAAGGATTTACCTGGGCTTACGAGCAAGACGTCAAACCCAAATAAAACACGGATTGATGGTGATCCGTCTGCTTCGAGAAAAACATCTCAATTTTGCATACGATTAGAAGCTAAGCAGAGATTACGTTTCAACTACGGATCAACAGAACGCCAATTACTTAGATATATACGAATTGCTAGGAAAGCCGAGGGTTCAACGGGTCAAGTATCATTACAATTGCTTGAAATGCGCTTGGATAATATCGTTTTTCAATTGGGTATGGCCCCCACTATCCCTGCAGCCAGACAATTGGTTAATCATAGACACATTCTAGTAAATAATTGTATAGTGGATATACCAAGCTATCGTTGCAAACCCAAAGATATTATTGCTTTGAAAGGTTTACTAACCCCTTCTGGGACACTCAAATCTATTGGTACCGAATCCTCCAAGAGGAATGAAATACCGGATCATTTGACTCTTTTTCCAACAGAAGGCGATGAAACAAAAGGATCGGTGAATGGGATCGTGAATCGAGAATCTATCCAATTGAATATCAATGAGTTGCTAGTTGTCGAGTATTATTCTCGCAAAGCTTAAAAAAAAAAGTCTTTAAATTTCAAAAACTTTTTTTGTGTTTTTTCTTTCACTAGATCTACTTCTTTAATTTTCACGACGTGAAAGTGTCATAAGTGGAAATTGAAATGTTAAATCGAATTGGAAAGAGTGTCAACTCAGCAGAACGAACGGATTTCAACAAGAGCTTTACACTTTTTTAGAAAATTCATTGATGTTGTTTTAATAGTAAAGGACTCCTTTTTCAAAATTGGTCGACGTAGCTCCTCTCGTAGTTTCAGCTTGGACTATATAAAATCCCAAGCTGGATCTTCGGGAATCCATAATTTGTTTAAATACTGTAAAAGAGCGGGAATCCAAAGACTGAAAAGAAAGGAAAGGGAGGGATTCGAACCCTCGGTAGACGGAATTCTACATAGCATTTCCAATGCTACACCTTAAACCACTCGGTCACCTTTCCCGTCATGCAGAAATATGCACATAGTGTAGCGATTCAAATAGCAGTGTGACAACAGAATCCAATACTTCTTGTTTGAGGAGGCAAAACAGGGGCGCGAAATCTCATCACAGATAGGCATTTCCCAATTGTTATTGCTATTGACAAGTGGAACCAGAATAAGCCATTGAAACACGGGAAATATCTCGGTTCCAAAAATAAAAGTTTTGACGCTTATTAATTTTTTTCCGTCGGTAATTCTTAAAAAAACTTTGGATATTTTCTTCCCGTAGGTAAAGACCTACAAATCTAGTACGAAATTCATGGCTTCGTACCTTCGATGATAAATTTCCGTTTTATGCAACGTCCGGAACACTGTTTTTCTATTGTACCTAGAATAATTCAGAAGGGTCTCTTCATCTTGAAAGTGTAGCAAATGATGTGATAGAAAGAGAAAAATCTAGAAATATACAGATTTATTATTTAGATTTTTTATCCATTTATTAGGAACAACAAGATTTCTTCTTGCAAAATGCCCGCTGGTTTAATGATCCAGTAATAAGCGTAACAAAGAACAATATCTATGAAAGAATTAAATTAATTATGCCTAGATCTCAAAGAAACGATAATTCTATTGATAAAACTTTCACAATTCTAGCAGACATCTTATTGCAAATTTTACCAACGAGTAAAAGAGAAAGAGAAGCTTCTATTTATTATAGGGATGGTGCGATTCGAAATAGAACTTAATAATCTTCCTTTTGTACCAAATTGATAAGATTACAATCTTAATAAATCCGCTTCTGGTGAAGGTGTGTTGGTTGATAAACAAGTCCTTCCGTCGTGTATCCACGATTGGTGCAACCCCCACTGCTCCCGCTCCAATCTATGGCGGATCGTAGTATTAAGCAGGGGTTAGACGCATGAAAGTATCCGCGATGCATAAATTTGTGGGTAAGCATAGGGGATAAGCGTCACGTGTAGGAACTGACAACACAAAGTCTTCGTTACTATTTGAAATACATATCAAACTTTTGTGAAATGGATCCATCATGATTGGGGCAACAAAAACCCATCCCGTTTGTATCTCGGATACCCCTGAAATCATCGGAGACTGTCGGGGTAGCTAATCCCCGCAACACACGAAGCGTCGAAAACGAAGAAATTGTCATAAGATTTCCTAAAGGCATTGGGTACCGTACCTTGCTATTCCACGGGTAGGGTTCTATTGACAAAAAAATTCTTGACAAGAAGGATGGCTAGAGATCGGTATTCTTGGAGACACTAGCCCCTGTTTCTGAAATAGACTGAAGGTAAACTTGGTTCCAAACACTGTTCCCTGGTTGTATATCAAAAGCAGGAGGAGCCGTATGAGATGAAAATCCCAAGTACGGTTTCGTAACGGAGCTCATTACATTATGTAGGCGACCGTAACGGATGTCAGCCCAATCTGAAGGAGAATATGCTGAAGCATTATAAAGCTATTACAGAGCGATGCGTTTAGAGACTGATCCTTATGATCGAAGTTACATACTTTATAATGTGGGGCTTATTCATACAAGTAATGGCAAACACGCAAAAGCCTTGGAATATTACTTCCAAGCATTGGAACGAAATCCGTTTTTACCACAGGCTCTTAATAATATGGCTGTGATCTGTCATTACGTGCGATTATCTCTGCTACAGGATCTGTCAGTTCGTAACTATTTTGGCGAAAAAGGCTTTCCACAAGCATATTTCTAAGCAAGAAATATCTCAAGCTGTGAGATTTAGTGTCCTTCAAGGCGACCTGGATTTGGGGTGCACGACAAAAGTCTCAAAATACTATGGATAATCGAGTGAATCGAGAAAAGTAGCACCGTAAAGATTCGTTATTGAAAATCTAGGTTGATACAGTAAAGTGTGTGGTCTATCCAAGTCAAGGGATTATATAATTGATTTTTGTAAGAAAATCAGTTGTAGAGAAGTGACAGACCACGGTGCAGCATCGAGTCCTATAAGGAGAACAAAAAAAATATTCAAACGGATCCTTAGGGTAGAATAGTTAGTTCTTGTATAAAGGAACTAGGAGTATGGAAAAAATTCTATTCTGGTTGTACAGAATTAGAAACCACTACTATCAACTGATGTTTATTTCTCCATGACTGGAAGAAAAGACGAATCTTTCACTATTAGTAATCTATCAATCGGTAGGCTTTCATTAAGAGTAACTAAAATAGGCGGAAAGAATTCGTAAAAATACCTTGAGCCGTACGAGATAGGAAACTCTCGAGTCCGGTTCTTAGGGAGGGTCCCCCGCAGTAGGAGGTTATCCATCCCGATCGAGGGGAACAGGCCATTCAACAAAGAGATGCAGGAGCTTCAGAGGCTTGGTTCGATCAGGCTGCTGAGTATTGGAAACGAGCAATAGCACTTTCCCCAGGTAATTACATCGAAGCACAAAATTGGTTAAAAATTACAGGTCGCTACTCCGGGGGGGGGGGTAAATAGAGATTGATAATCAGCAAGAAGAGTTGAGGCAAACGAATTGGTAAGAATCAAAAACTTTTTTCGTCCCCTATTTGTATTTGGCCCCCTCCCCTATCCATATTTAAACTCTCGAGCTTCTGAAGCAAATAGTTCATTCAACAAGGTCCATGAAGCACTTATGAGCCATGTAATAATAAGATTAAATGCCTGCCACGGATGAATCTTCTACCATAGACGTTCCAGTTTTAAACTCATAGAGGAAAAGGGCATTTTATGTTATAAAAATCCAATCTCTTAGAAGTTTTGTATCTCCTGTCGGTAGGTTGTTGCTATCCTTCGTCCAAAGAGAGGAGAATCTCGATGACTATTCGTTCACCGGAACCAGAAGTCAAGATTATGGTGGAAAAGGATCCCGTAAAAACTTCTTTTGAGAAATGGGCTCAACCGGGGCATTTCTCAAAAACTTTAGCTAAGGGTCCAAGTACGACCACGTGGATCTGGAACTTACACGCTGATGCTCATGACTTCGATAGTTACACCAACGATTTGGAGGATATATCCCGTAAAATATTTAGTGCTCATTTTGGTCAACTAGCAATTATTTTCATTTGGTTAAGTGGTATGTACTTCCACGGAGCTCGTTTCTCGAATTACGAGGCGTGGCTAGATAACCCGACCCGCGTAAAGCCTAGCGCTCAAGTGGTTTGGCCGATAGTCGGTCAGGAAATACTGAACGGAGATGTTGGAGGGGGATTCCAGGGAGTACAGATAACATCTGGATTCTTTCAGATATGGCGAGCAGCCGGAATAACTAGCGAGTTACAACTGTATTGCACTGCCATAGGCTCCTTAATTTTTGCAGGCTTAATGCTTTTTGCCGGTTGGTTCCACTACCACAAAGCGGCTCCCAAATTATCCTGGTTTCAAGATGTAGAATCGATGCTAAATCATCATTTAGCAGGCTTGTTAGGGCTAGGTTCCTTAGGTTGGGCGGGACATCAGGTCCACGTTTCTTTACCCATCAACCAACTCCTAGATGCAGGAGTTGATCCGAAAGAGATACCTCTTCCTCACGAACTTATTCTTAATCGTGATCTTATGGCTCAAATATATCCCAGTTTTGCAAAGGGATTGACTCCCTTTTTTGCGCTCGACTGGTCAGAATACTCAGATTTTCTAACTTTTCGGGGAGGATTAAATCCAGTCACGGGGGGATTATGGTTGACTGATACGGCGCATCACCACCTAGCCATTGCTGTTCTTTTCCTGGTAGCTGGTCACATGTATAGAACCAATTGGGGTATCGGACACGCAACGAAAGAAATTCTTGAAGCTCACAAGGGTCCTTTTACTGGTGAAGGTCACAAAGGTCTTTACAAAATTTTGACTACCTCGTGGCACGCCCAATTAGCGATCAATCTCGCCATGCTGGGATCCCTAACGATTATAGTGGCTCATCATATGTATGCCATGCCCCCTTATCCATACCTAGCTACTGATTATGCCACGCAATTATCCCTGTTTACGCATCACATGTGGATAGGTGGTTTCTTAATAGTCGGTGCAGCCGCACACGCAGCCATTTGCTTGGTAAGGGACTATGATTCGACTAGTCAATATAATAATTTATTAGATCGTGTCATTCGGCACCGTGACGCTATAATCTCACACCTCAACTGGGTATGCATATTCCTGGGTTTTCACAGTTTTGGTCTTTATATTCATAACGATACAATGAGCGCCTTGGGTCGTCCCCAAGATATGTTCTCCGATACTGCTATTCAGTTACAACCCATATTTGCCCAATGGATACAAAACACTCATGCTTCTGCTCCTGGTTCAACCGCACCTAATGCTACTGAGGGTACCAGCCTAACTTGGGGTGGTGGCGAACTGGTAGCGGTGGGTGGTAAAGTTGCTCTATCACCCATTCCATTGGGTACAGCAGATTTTTTGGTGCACCACATCCATGCATTTACTATTCACGTTACTGTATTAATTCTATTGAAGGGAGTTTTGTTTGCCCGGAGTTCCCGCCTAATACCCGATAAAGCAAATCTTGGTTTCCGCTTTCCCTGTGATGGACCGGGTAGGGGAGGTACCTGCCAGGTGTCCGCATGGGATCATGTTTTCCTGGGATTATTCTGGATGTATAACTCCATTTCTGTTGTGATATTCCACTTTAGTTGGAAAATGCAATCCGATGTTTGGGGTAATGTAAGTGAGCAGGGAGTAGTTAACCATATAACCGGGGGAAACTTCGCCCAGAGTTCGACAACAATTAATGGATGGTTGCGCGATTTCCTATGGGCACAAGCTTCCCAAGTTATTCAATCATACGGTTCTTCTCTCTCAGCATATGGTCTATTATTTTTAGGAGCCCATTTTGTTTGGGCCTTTAGCTTAATGTTTCTATTCAGCGGTCGTGGATACTGGCAAGAACTCATTGAATCAATTGTTTGGGCCCATAACAAATTGAGGGTCGCTCCTGTCACACAGCCTAGGGCCTTGAGTATTGTACAAGGACGCGCTGTAGGGGTGGCTCATTACCTCCTGGGTGGAATTGCTACAACATGGGCATTCTTCCTAGCGAGAATCATTGCAGTGGGATAATGGCTAGGAGGATTCGAGAAACACTATGGCATCAAGATTTCCAAAGTTCAGCCAGGGTCTGTCCCAAGACCCAACTACTCGTCGTATCTGGTTCGGTATAGCCACTGCGCATGACTTCGAGAGTCACGATGATATTACCGAGGAAAGACTCTACCAAAAAATATTTGCTTCTCATTTTGGTCAGTTAGCTATAATTTTTCTTTGGACCTCAGGAAATTTATTCCACGTGGCTTGGCAGGGTAATTTTGAAGCGTGGGTGCAAGACCCATTACATGTAAGACCAATTGCTCATGCTATTTGGGATCCACACTTCGGTCAACCAGCTGTAGAAGCTTATACCCGAGGAGGAGCCACGGGTCCGGTAAATATCGCTTATTCTGGTGTATACCAGTGGTGGTATACTATCGGTTTACGCGACAATCAAGATCTTTATAACGGAGCTATTTTCTTACTAGCCGTTTCCGCTTTGTTTCTATCAGCGGGTCGATTGCACTTACAACCTAAATGGAAACCAAACCTTTCCTGGTTCAAAAATGCTGAGTCTCGCCTCAATCATCATTTATCGGGGCTTTTCGGTGTAAGCTCCTTGGCTTGGGCGGGACACTTAATTCATGTAGCTATTCCCGAATCCAGAGGCGGACACGTAAGATGGGCGAATTTACTCACTGCATCTCCGCATCCCCAAGGGTTAGGACCATTCTTTTCAGGTCAGTGGAGTATTTACGCACAGAATCCAGATTCCAACGATCATTTATTTAATGGTTCTCAAGGAGCAGGAACCGCTATTCTAACGTTTCTGGGAGGATTTCATCCACAGACTCAGAGTCTATGGCTGACCGATATTGCTCATCACCACCTAGCTATTGCTGTTGTGTTTATCATAGCTGGACACATGTACAGAACAAACTTTGGGATTGGACATAGCATAAAGGAGATCCTGGAGTCACATCTTCCGCCAGGGGGCAGGTTGGGACGTGGACATAAAGGACTTTATGATACAGTCAACAATTCACTACATTTTCAGTTAGGACTTGCTCTCGCCGCTTTAGGGGTCATCACTTCCTTAGTGGCACAACATATGTATTCCTTACCCGCTTATGCTTTTATAGCACAGGATTTTACCACCCAAGCCGCACTTTATACCCATCATCAATATATTGCTGGGTTTATCATGGTAGGGGCTTTTGCACATGGGGCCATATTCTTCATTAGGGATTATGATCCAGAACAAAATAAAGACAATGTATTGTCAAGAATGTTGGAGCATAAAGAAGCAATAATATCTCATTTAAGTTGGGCTAGCTTATTTCTAGGTTTCCACACCCTAGGTCTTTACGTACATAATGATGTCATGCTAGCCTTCGGAACTCCAGAAAAACAGATTCTTATTGAGCCCGTTTTTGCACAATGGATACAATCTGCTCACGGCAAAATCTCGTATGGTTTTGACGTACTTCTATCTTCGACAGACAGCCCAGCATTAAAAGCTGGTCAGAGCTTATGGTTACCCGGTTGGCTAGATGCTATTAATAATAATAGTAACTCATTATTTTTAAGTATTGGACCCGGAGATTTTTTGGTTCACCACGCTATTGCTTTGGGTTTACACACAACCACGTTGATTCTAGTGAAAGGTGCTTTAGATGCGCGTGGTTCCAAACTCATGCCAGATAAGAAAGAGTTTGGTTATAGTTTTCCCTGTGACGGGCCAGGTAGGGGAGGTACCTGTGATATATCAGCCTGGGACGCTTTCTACTTAGCCGTTTTCTGGATGCTAAATACCATTGGGTGGGTCACCTTCTACTGGCACTGGAAGCATATCACTCTGTGGCAGGGAAACGTTGCTCAATTTAATGAATCTTCTACATATTTAATGGGCTGGTTGAGAGATTATTTATGGCTAAATTCGTCACAACTTATTAATGGTTACAACCCCTTCGGCATGAACAGTTTATCCGTTTGGGCATGGATGTTTCTTTTTGGTCATCTCGTTTGGGCTACTGGATTCATGTTTCTCATATCTTGGCGAGGATACTGGCAGGAATTGATTGAAACTCTAGCTTGGGCCCACGAGCGTACACCCCTGGCTAATTTGATACGATGGAAAGATAAACCAGTAGCTCTTTCAATCGTTCAAGCAAGATTAGTGGGATTGGCACATTTTTCTGTAGGTTACGTATTCACCTACGCCGCATTCCTCATTGCATCTACGTCCGGTAAATTTGGTTAGATATCAAAAAAAAAAAAAAGATAGAGTGTTTCCATTTATGTATACTTGCTATTCTGCCGTTGCGTTGAGCTTATCTTTGTTTTGAAAGAATCCAAGGGTAAGCTCAACCCGTCTCGTTCACGACTTGAACTTATTCTTGAGAAAAAAAAGTAGGATAGAAGGGAAAATTATGAATATAGTTGGTTCAATCCAAAATTTTATTTCAATATTTTTTATTCATTAATCATGGCAAAAAAGAGTCTTATTGAAAAAGAGAAAAGGAAAGAGAAATTGGTAAAGAAGTATGATTGTGTTCGTCAGTCCATGAAACGGGAGATGAAAAAGAGTTCATCGATACAAAAGAAGTTGGAGATTCTAGAAATGTTGCGGTCCTTTCCGCGCAGCAGTATTCCCACTCGCTTACGTAATCGATGCTCGCTAACCGGACGACCTAGATCGAATTCTCGATATTTTGGGTTATCCAGGCACGTATTGCGTGAAATGGCACATGCTTGTTTGTTACCTGGTTTAAAAAAAGCAAGTTGGTGATTAAAGGGTAATCCTTCTTTACACTTCATACAGAGGAAATCCTTGAGGTAATTCAACAAGCCATTAGTCCCCTTCTCTATTTAGTATTTGACTCCTTCTCTATTTAGTATTTGACTCCTTCTCTATTTAGTATTTGACTAAGGAATTACTGATGTTCAATGTAATTATTGAAAAAAATGTATAATAATTACATTGAAAAGGGGGTTAGCCACGCGGGGTAGAGCAGCCTGGTAGCTCGCAAGGCTCATAACCTTGAGGTCACGGGTTCAAATCCTGTCTCCGCAAAGGAATATGTTCATTCATCTTTGAAATAGTCCAATATGACCCTAATCCCTTCAATCCAATTCTTTTTCTCCGTTGATTTACCGAATTAAAGACCTATTTATTAAGAATTTCAAGAAACAATCAAAAAATCCTTTTAAATTAAACCCTTCTATGTACTTCTTTTAGGTTTCCATCTTGTAAATCAAAATAAAAACGCGAGAATTCGTCAATACTTTTTATGACGCTTAGTTGCTTCCTTTGTCATATCTTCTTCTTATCGTTGGAGACAAGGTTATATATCTTGGAAGAATTGGTGAAACATTCTTTTTGATATTCAATCAAAGAGTTTTCATTCAATTGTGTTTTACAAGGGAGAAAAAAGAATGGGGGGAGCCTTTCAATGAAAGGTTAAATTCAATTAATTGAAGTAGATAGTCTTGCTACAAGTGTTTTCCACTCTACATTTTCAATAATGCATATCTACAAGCCCTTTTAACTCAGTGGTAGAGTAATGCCATGGTAAGGCATAAGACATCGGTTCAAGTCCGATAAAGGGCTAATTGAACATCTACTGGCAGAATTAGATTCCAAGATTAGGTTCGGTTTATTATTTTGTTCCCCCAACCCGTCTTTATATATATATATTTTTTTTTTTACTGCTATGCGCTACAGGCACGACAATACTGCGTTTTTATAGATATCAATTCAACTTCTTTTTTTCTATAATCAATATAATATGATTAATATCATAATGTAAAATTAATGACAAGGGTGGACTGCCAGGTAAACTAACCCCCCCATAAAATATTTTGAAGTGTTTTCAAAAATTCTTATTATAACTAATAAGAAAAAGATATGGTAATAATAAAGGGTTTAGCCTTTTCCGCTATTCCTTACCTGACCAATTCGAACGGAAGCATTGATAAAAATGAAGTTATCTACAGTAGATATATCTATTTATTATTCTATATATTTTTAAATATAACTTTTCGTAACTTAAGCAATTTGGTTATTCTTCTCGTGAGGATCTAATCTGGATCATTGCTACCCGCAGATTTCCATCACTATTCATAAATATTCTAAAGAATCTCTTTGATTCTCTGTGAAGTAAAGGTTTTGCCTCTGGGAGGGATTCCAACATCCGGAAAAATCTTTCCCGATTTCTCGTAGGATTCCGGTGTAATGCCCTGTTTCCAAATCAGGGACCAAGTCTTTTTTTTCTTTCATTGGTTTGCCGACAACTTTGCCTGCGATTCCTATCTCTCCCGGTAGGTATGGGGTGTTTATCGACCACCCCCTCCCCCCTCACAAACATTAATAGAATTTTTTTTTGATTCAGCACCAAAAGCTTTCGAAATCTATTGAAGATTGGTAAAATAAACTTTGAGAAATTTATAAATTATGGTGGAGTGGGAAAAACAGAGGTGTGGGTTGCAGCATAGGTATCTTTTTACTCATCCCATTCACCCAATTACCTAATTGCAACCCCTCCCCACCCGCCTCAAAAATCACGGAGGAGTCAAGAAATATCTTTTTGTTGGTGCAATCCTCTCCCGTTTTTGCTTTTCCTGGAAAAACTACTAGTTAGAGGTGGTTATTAAACAACCGAAATGGAAAAAAAATTTGAAAGAATACTACTAGTTGCTCGATCTAGAAGAATGTTGCTCTTGTGGAGTCTTGGACTGTAAGTAGGGATGGAGAGGACTATTATTGAAACAAGTCAAGATTGACAAAATTATGGAAGAAGAGAGAGGTTTAACCACTTTTTGAAAAACAGTTTCACAAAACGGATTGTATGGGGAATGCATCGAAACCTATGCGTCGAACAAGCAGGAGTCTCAGGAGGATTAAGCAAGAAAAAATGAAAGAATCTATGAGTATTCCTTTAATGAATACAAAAAAGACTCTGGTCGAGCGGTCTTCGGAAAAGACAAAAATAAAAATAGGGATTTTTGATCCCAATTTACGGTACTCTACCGTATCCTAAAGAGAACGGATACCTAATTCTGGTTGGAAGAATTTAGTGAGGGAATAATCATGACCATCGCCATTGGGAAATCCTCTAAGGAGCCAAAAGATTTATTTGATAGTATGGATGATTGGTTAAGAAGGGACCGTTTCGTCTTTGTCGGTTGGTCCGGTTTGTTACTATTTCCTACCGCTTATTTTGCCCTGGGCGGTTGGTTCACCGGTACGACATTTGTTACTTCGTGGTACACCCATGGATTGGCTAGTTCCTACTTGGAAGGTTGTAACTTTTTAACCGCTGCTGTTTCAACTCCTGCAAATAGTTTGGCGCATTCTCTGCTCCTACTATGGGGTCCCGAGGCACAAGGTGATTTCACACGTTGGTGCCAATTAGGAGGTCTATGGACCTTCGTTGCTCTTCACGGCTCTTTCGCCTTAATTGGTTTTATGCTACGTCAATTTGAACTTGCAAGATCCGTACAATTGCGACCCTATAATGCAATTGCATTTTCCGCCCCTATTTCTGTATTTGTTTCCGTATTCTTGATCTATCCTTTAGGACAATCCGGTTGGTTCTTTGCACCTAGTTTTGGGGTAGCGGCTATCTTTCGATTCATTCTATTCTTCCAGGGCTTTCATAATTGGACATTGAACCCATTTCACATGATGGGAGTCGCGGGAGTTCTTGGCGCCGCTCTTCTATGTGCAATTCACGGTGCTACGGTGGAAAACACTTTGTTTGAAGACGGTGATGGTGCAAACACATTTCGTGCTTTCAATCCAACCCAGTCCGAGGAAACCTATTCAATGGTTACCGCAAATCGTTTCTGGTCTCAAATCTTTGGGGTCGCTTTCTCCAACAAACGTTGGTTGCATTTCTTCATGTTATTCGTGCCAGTGACTGGATTATGGATGAGTGCAATTGGAGTAGTTGGTCTCGCCCTTAATTTACGCGCATACGATTTTGTCTCTCAAGAAATTCGTGCAGCAGAAGATCCCGAGTTTGAAACGTTTTATACAAAAAACATCCTACTAAATGAAGGGATTCGTGCCTGGATGGCTGCTCAGGATCAGCCTCATGAAAATCTTGTATTCCCCGAGGAGGTGTTACCCCGTGGAAACGCTCTTTAACGGAACTCTGTCTTTGGGCGGTCGCGATCAGGAAACTACGGGTTTCGCTTGGTGGGCCGGTAACGCCCGACTCACTAACCTATCAGGTAAATTGCTGGGCGCTCACGTGGCTCACGCTGGTTTAATTGTTTTTTGGGCCGGTGCCATGAATCTCTTCGAGGTAGCCCATTTTGTTTCTGAAAAACCCATGTATGAGCAGGGACTGATCCTACTTCCTCATCTAGCTACTCTAGGCTGGGGAGTAGGCCCCGGCGGAGAAGTCATAGATACTTTCCCCTATTTCGTTTCGGGGGTACTCCATTTGATTTCTTCCGCTGTTCTAGGATTTGGAGGTATCTACCACGCTCTTATCGGACCGGAGACTCTGGAAGAATCCTTTCCGTTTTTTGGTTACGTGTGGAAAGATAAGAACAAAATGACCACTATCCTCGGTATTCACTTGGTCCTCCTAGGGGTGGGTGCTTTCCTCTTGGTTTTCAAGGCACTCTATTTTGGAGGCTTGTATGATACATGGGCACCTGGCGGCGGGGATGTGAGAAAGATTACAAATCTCACTTTAAGCCCAAGTGTTATCTTTGGTTACCTGTTAAAATCCCCCTTTGGGGGAGAGGGATGGATCGTAAGTGTAGACAACCTGGAAGATATCATTGGAGGGCATGTCTGGCTGGGATCCATTTGTATTTTCGGGGGAATCTGGCACATATTGACCAAACCTTTCGCCTGGGCTCGCCGTGCCTTTGTATGGTCCGGAGAAGCTTATTTGTCTTACAGTTTAGGAGCTCTTTCCATCTTCGGTTTTACTGCTTGCTGTTTCGTCTGGTTTAACAATACAGCCTATCCTAGTGAATTTTATGGTCCCACTGGTCCTGAGGCTTCTCAGGCTCAAGCTTTTACCTTTCTCGTCAGGGACCAGCGCCTCGGTGCAAACATAGGCTCTGCTCAGGGACCTACCGGTTTGGGTAAGTACCTAATGCGCTCCCCCACAGGAGAAATCATTTTTGGCGGCGAAACCATGCGCTTCTGGGACCTCCGCGCACCTTGGTTAGAACCTCTCAGAGGCCCGAATGGTTTGGATCTGAGTAAGTTGAAAAGAGACATACAACCCTGGCAGGAACGACGGTCAGCGGAATATATGACCCACGCACCTCTAGGTTCTTTAAACTCCGTGGGTGGGGTAGCTACCGAAATCAATGCCGTAAACTATGTGTCTCCCCGAAGTTGGTTAGCCACGTCTCATTTTGTTCTGGGATTCTTTTTTTTCGTGGGTCACTTGTGGCACGCAGGAAGGGCTCGAGCAGCTGCAGCTGGGTTTGAAAAGGGGATTGATCGCGATACCGAACCTGTACTTTCCATGACACCCCTGAATTAGAAGGAAAAATCAGAAAAAATAGGTCGAGGGGAGAAAAGAATTTCATTCTTTTCTAAACCCTTTGTACTTATTGTTCGATTGGAAGAATATTCATACTTATTCATTGGTTCATCAATTGTAAGATTGAGTATGCATCAACTGATTTGGGCGTAATAGAAAATGGATCTCAAGTACATAAATAAATACTTATTGGATTAGCCTTTTCTCCATTTCTGAATAATGGAGAATAAGAAGTGACCAGTACTTTTTATCTGTTTTTTTTTCTTCCCCTCCCTCTTTTTTGAAAACCATTGAAGCTAAAAAAAAAGGTTTTGTTCACAAGCACTCCTATCGGTATCTGCATTATTTTTTGCTTCTGGAACATCCCTCTCTTCTCTTTTCTCGGAGAGGGACGTTTCAGCCTTAGTAAGAATTATTTGTCTTTAGTTTCTATTGCGAATACGGCTTTCAATAAGACAAAACCTTCACTCACGTGTGATTCTTTTACGTTGACGCGCGTATCATCTCACATGTTGGGAGATTAACGGGTGGATTGGAAAAAAAAGTCCCTTCACTTATCCTCTGCAACTATCTTATTGAATGGCTCTATTCTATATAGCTAAAAAGGATTTTTCTTTAGTTTTTCTTTCAATTTCTAACTATTTTGCGCTGGATTCCTCGCATCCATCCATTCATATCATCTCTCATTTTTTGGAAACTATGGGTGTATGATATAGAATTAGTATCTCAAAGAATTTGGGATATCAAAGTAAAAGAGTCCCAATTGATCGTGTCAGGACATTAGTATAGTGCTACTAGCAAAACTATCCCCTATTCTAATGTATAGTAGGAGAGAGAGGGATTCGAACCCTCGATAGCGTTTCAGCACTATGCCAGTTTTCAAGACTGGAGCCATGAACCACTCGGCCATCTCTCCCAAATGAACATATTGAATATTTGGAATACGCATTGATTCTTTCACAGAAAATAGAGATTGAATCGGTACAAAATTCTCTCGACATACAGATAGGTATATATATATATTGCATTGATATTTATCCGTGTTCGCCGCGGATAACAAAATGGATATAGGAATAATTCATTCCAATCTATGAGAAGTGGAACTAAGAAGGATGATCATCCCGAATGATTGGATTCTCATTATTGCTCTCTTTTTTTTTCTGAATTCCATTTTCTTTAAGAAAGGATGAATTCATTCAAAGAAATTGGATCTTAGGGCGCTGGACTAGATACTTCCGTTATCATTAGGAACAAACGCCTAGTCTATCGAAAGTCTTACTGGATGGGGATCGGATGGTACAAACCTCTTCTGTTCTGATAGATAGGAAATTCTCGCTATGACTATAGCCTTTCAATTGGCCTTATTCACATTAATTGCAACCTCATTTTTATTAGTCATTGGTGTGCCGGTCGTGCTCGCTTCCCCCGATGGTTGGTCCAGTAGCAAAAATATTGTTTTCTCAGGAGCTTCACTATGGATCGGTTTAGTCTTTTTAGTAGGTATACTGAATTCTTTTATATCTTGAGGAACAGATACGCCAATTTTTTTTATTAGAACTAGAATCATTGTATACAGGATTTCCTTACTTTTTTTTCTTTGCTGGTATGATAGGTGGGTCAAGATGGTTCCCTAACCACTTATAGATAAGATCCTTATGAGATCGATGCGGAATACAAAAATACGATAGCTTCATCAAAAAAGTTATTCTACACTTTTATTATATTGATCTGGGTCTCAAATAGATAGATGGATTTTTCCTATATTCGACATCTTGACCAAAGCCAAGATGTCGAATATATCTATATCTATATATAGATATATAGATATAATATATTCGACATATCGTAATACATTGCGCGGATATAGTTGAATGGTAAAATATCTCCTTGCCAAGGAGAAGACGCGGGTTCGATTCCCGCTATCCGCCTCCTTCTAAGCAGAGAGGAGGAGAGTGGGTATACCTATCCTCGATTTTCAAATCAAAATGATTGATAGATCTTTTTCATAACTCGAAAAAATGATTTTGAAACAAAAAGAATAGACTACTAGTTTACGAGATAGTTTGTTGGTGAATCTGATGAAAAATTAGCATTTGCAACCCCTTACTTACAAGATTTAGCTTTTTCATTTGTGAAACAGAGATGCGCCAAACCAAAACCAAGTTCGTCCGGGAATCAAATACATAAAGGGTGGCGTATAATATCCTCGTACCATAACTATCTATTACTAATCGTTGTGCAAATTTAAAAACAATTCTATTTTTGAGAAATAGGTTCTTTCATGGAAAATTGACAAAGCTTCCCAATCTATCACATTTTTTTGAAAACAGAAACAAGAGAAAACAACTCACTAAACAAATGTTGATTTCTTTTTTATGTATTATGCAACACAAGACTTTTTCAACTTTTTGTGGAGATGAAACCAAAAAATGTCATTAATCATGGGGACTACAAAACGAATAGTTACATAACTTAGTAGAACCAATACTTGCTATTCCGGTTCCCAAATCTGTATTACTCGGATAGAATGAAAAGGATAGCGCCCTAATCTAATTGTATTGACGATTTCCGTTGAATCTGTTATCATAATAGAGGGTAATTCAGCCCCCATCGTCTAGAGGCCTAGGACATCTCCCTTTCACGGAGGCGACGGGGATTCGAATTCCCCTGGGGGTATCCGTTCTACGCGTACTTCGCAAGTGCAATATAGAGAGTTTGATCAATCCCACTGTTTTTAATAAGGGACAATAAATCTACTTATTAGATTCAACCAAATGAATTCTAATTTGACACTTCTGGTTCTTTTTCATAGAATTTATATCTATGGGTCGATGCTCGAGTGGTTAATGGGGACGGATTGTAAATCCGCTGGCAATGCCTACGCTGGTTCGAATCCAGCTCGGCCCAAGTCTCAATATTTAAGATCTTCCCTAGGAAGAGAGAAAAAAAGATTAACGCAGATTATCTGAACTGTTTAGTACTTAACAATGTTATTACAATAAAGCGGGACTGACGGGTCTCGAACCCGCAACTTCCGCCTTGACAGGGCGGCGTTCTAACCGATTGAACTACAATCCCATCGGGTTTCTTACTCAAGTCTACGTAACTAGTGCTGGAAAGTCAATGCCTTACTTTTTTATTTGTTATTTATAACAAATAAATCTTAAGTAGGATTTAATTCTTTTTTTTTTTTTGAAGTAGAAAAATAAAAATGACTTGATAAAAAAAAATTAAGTATTATTGATGCTTCGTTTTGTGATATACTACCTAATCAGTAGTACAAACATATTTAGTCAGATCCGAAGAAATCAAAAGCTCCCATTAATCTTAGATAGTAGAATGAAGAACGATGTTTTTATCTCTCCGTTTTCCCGACGAAAACAAATTAGAAATTAATGATTTATAATAGAGTTCAGGAGTTTTTCCCAACGGGATCCGCTCAAAGCATTACCTAATTGAATCAAATTACTGATACGGAAGTGAATATTCTTGCGTTCGTAGCTACTGCACTCTTCATTTTAATTCCTACAGCTTTTTTACCTATTCTTTACATTCGAACAGCCGCTCAGAGTAACTAACTAATTTATTGAACGTTAAATGGCTATCTGTCCATGGGCAGGTGAAGGGGAAACAGTAGTCGGGGGAGGGGCAAGCATCGATCATCTAATTATAGAACAAACAGTAGACTATGCTTCTACTTCGGACGAGTCGTTCATAGGTTCAACAGTTTGTGACGAACCGCGAGCTCTCCCCCTGACTCACATTCTGACCTGTTAACAATTAAGAACCTATGATCCGTTTCAATCTAATTGAATCATGTTTTCACATAGGAGAAATACGGTTTAATTGTTTCCCAATTACTAGTTTTAGATGGATAAACTCCGAGGATTTGAAGAATTTTTAAGTACAAATATATTGATATCAGGATCAATTTCTAAGAATAATAATTAATATTGATCAAGCTTTCTTGATTTTATCCTCTTCTTATGATTCATATGGAATTAGGACCCGGAGCGGCTGTTGGAATCGGGTCAATAGCAACAGGTGTATCTTCGTATGCCCTCGGAAAAGGGGAACCTAGTGTATCTAGAGGTGTGATCTCCAGCGTACCTGTGCAATTCAATATCCTCAACATATTCTTTTTGAAAAGGAGAATGTGAAACTTGAATGTGAAACAGAAATCATAAAAAGTTTTGATCTATGACTAGATGGAATCAATATGATTATTCATACTTCTCAAACTGATAAGAAGAAATTTAGAATGTTCCAACTATTCTCTTTCCCAGAAATATCTTTGGTTTTGGTTTCTCATCTCTGGAGGAAGAATCCATACATGTGATATCAATCTAGACTTCTGAGTTTCGGGCACAATAAGTTGTGTCTAAAGATCCGTAGGGTCAAATAGCCAATGGGGGTTTAGTAAGTCTAAAGATAGAAACGTTTTGCAAATGGACAGGTTTGTAAAGAACAAGACGGATCAGAACGGTCGGAAAGGGCATGCCTAGCTATCTATATCGACCCAGACTCTAGAATTGCCAAATTACCCAGTTTGTTCTGTCGAGAGAATATCCAAGAAGTTTTACGAAGAAACTGACATGGACTAAAAGTAAATTGTAGACTATTGTGCGATTTCTTAATTTGCATAAGCCATAAGGAAATGAAAAAATCACATATGGTTTTTTGGGGGGGCGTTGGTCCCAAAATCTCCATCCTATCCCAATATTATGATTTTCTACTTTCTTCTATTGGACTACTTTGCGGAGGAATTCCTGTCTTTCAAGGTTGGCGGTTAGATCCTATCCTATTACCATCCGAAATGCTTTCAGGCGGGACTGCAGCGTTTCTCATAATCGAGAACTTACGCCTTCGTGCCAAAGAAACGGAACAATTCAAAAAATTAAATTACCAAGCATTCATTGTAAATTGGTTGACAAATCATAAGTGGCTAGTTACCCCGGGCATAGTGAACACTTGCATGGACCACAAATTGGATCCGAAGACTATATCCCATTCGGGGTGGATAGAAATTTTCTGTACTGAATATGTCATCCATGAAAACCAAAAGGGGAAAGGAGAGAATCTGGGGAGATGCAACTAGCTAATGCTAAAGTCATATTTTCCCAGACTCTTTAAAAAGATTAATGATTCGCTGTAACCCGCTTCTTCCCCAAACTACAAGTGAAAGGGAGAATGTAAAAATCACCATTGAAGCTGCCCAAGCCATACTGACTATATCCGTATATACTATCCCTATTTTCTCAACTTTTCCTGGTAAGAAGAAGATATGGAAAAGACGTAAATAACCATGTAGTTACCGTTTTTTCCATATAGAGACTTCCATGTTGTATACATACATATTTTAACAAAATGTCATTGTATATCAAAATATGTCTTTGTATCAAAACAAAGATGGATGGTCGGTCGGAGATAAATACAAAAGTATTGTGATTCAAGCCTAAGCTGTATCCAGCATGATTGGTAAATCTTTTTTTGCTAAACATAAAAAAAAAGATTGAATTGATCAATTGATTCTTATTTACTTTTTGAATGTTGACGATAGTCTGTATTGAAATCTTCAGGTTCGAGACCCCTTTAGTTCTCAAATTCGGATATACTGCAGATTGGGATTGATTGTCATATTCGGATATATCTAGTGTGATAGGCCATAATTAATCTATGGAGCATCTCAATTTGTGTCTGATTCATTGACAAGAAGAGTCAATCCCGTTCAAATGACAAAAAATTGGATTAGGCGACACCCAGATTCGAACTGGGGAATGAAGGATTTGCAGTCCCTTGTCTTACCACTTGACTATATCGCCCCTTCTGATCTCATCAGATTTCTCAATCCTATTAAGATCTATTTCTGAAGAACAGAAGCAACAATTGAAAGAGATATTAGAAACGTAACAATAATTATATCATTTGCTGAAAATATTAGCAAGTCACAAGTCATTTTTCGTTTTTTTTTACATCTTACCGTGTCCTCTTCCATAAATAACCATCGCCGATTGAAACAACTTTGAGCTGTTCCCCTCTTCTTTATAATCTCATCTTGAAATGGATAAGAGAAAACAAATACTTTTTTGAAGGTTTCAAAATCAAAGAATTCTCTCTTTTTTTTATGTTTCCCCGGAAAGAGAAACGCAAAAATATTGGCACATATCTCTTTTTTGACTCGTCCTAATCAATTAGGATTTTGAGAGATTTCATTATTTGCACAAGTGCTGGGATACCAATTTTCTTTTCTTTTTTTTTTTCAATCCAAAAGACATTGGTTGCTTAGATAAAAATCCAAGGATTAGTGCTGTTTTGTTCTCTTTCTAAATTCTCTTTTTACCTTTAAAATAGAATTCTATATTTTGTTAATGTCTTCCTAGCAATCTACAAAGTTGCTATAATATGCTCGATGTATTATCTTTGTCTAAATTCATTGGATTGCTGTTTTGTCAAAGGAAACAAAAAAGGAATAGTTTGAAAAAGAGAAATCTTTGGATTGTCACATGATTAGCACTTCTACCCATGTTCAAAATAATGGGATAGGAGGAGTCAAAAGAGAGGTTTGGACGTAGAAGAGGCAAAAGGAAAAACATAGGCAAGCTGAAGCACTCTGGGGAAGAAAGCAGGAAAGAAGAGCGGGGGGGGGAGATACTCTCGAGATAACATTAGGAGGAGATAGCAAAACGTTTGTATTGCCGGAACCTGGAAGAATCCAAATTGGGGGGTTCAACCGTTTTATTTGCAAAAAATTGTTTGAGGAGCTCAAAAATTTTCCGAAAATAGAAGATACAGATAAGGAAGTTGAATTTTGATTACTTACCGAGCAGTACCAGTGGTCAAAACCTACGGTTGAAGAAAGAGATGCTGTGTATCAATGTATCACATATTCATCCGATCTATATGTACCGGCTCAATCGATTTGGAAGAGGAATAAATCAACACAGAAAGAAATTGTACGTCTTGGATCCATTCCTTGGATGAATCCCGAAGGGGCTTTTGTAATCAATGGAATCGCGAGGGTCCTTATCAACCAAGTACTGAGGAGTCCAGGTATCTATTACAACCGCGAATCAGACCAAAAAGGAGTTTCCGCGTACACCAGCACTATAATTTCAGATTGGGGGGGAAGATTCAAACTGGGGATAGACAAGAGGGATAGAATATGGGTTCGTATCAGTAGAAAACGAAAAGTGTCCATCTTGATTTTACTTTTAGCTATGGGATTAAACGAAGAAAGTATTTTGCAAAACGTTCATTACCCCAAGATTTTTATGAATCTCTTGAATAAACAGAAAGGAACCATCCAATCATCAGAAGATGCTTTAGTGGAGCTTTACAAGCATTTGTACCCCAATGCAGACGTCAATCTCGTCTTTTCAGAATCGATATTCAAGGAATTATAAAAAAGATTTTTTCAACAAAGGTGCGAATTGGGAAGACTCGGTCGACGAAATCTAAACGTCAGACTCAATCTTGATGTACCCCAGACGGAACATTTTTTACTACCCCAAGATGTGCTAGCGGCTGCAGATCACTTGATTGAAATTAGTTACGGAACAGGCAGTCTCGACGATATAGACCATTTAAAAAATCGACGCGTTCGGTCTATAGCGGATCTTTTACAAGAACAATTCAAATTAGCTTTGAGTCGCTTGGAGAGTTCTATTCGACAAAACGTTCGTAAAGCCGTTAGGCGTAAACGTTCAGTACCTCCCAGAGAATTAGTAACAACTGCCCCATTAATAATAACCTTCAAAGAATTCTTTGGTACACACCCACTTTCTCAGTTTTTGGATCAAACCAATCCATTAGCTGAAATGGTTCATAAACGACGATTAAGTGCTCTAGGTCCTGGGGGATTAACACGGCGAACAGCCAGTTTTCAGGCCCGAGATATTCATTTCAGCCACTATGGACGCATTTGCCCCATAGAAACATCCGAAGGTATGAATGCTGGACTTATTTCATCCTTGGCCATTTTTGCAGAAGTCAGCGATTCGGGGTCCTTGCAAAGCCCTTTGCTCCAAATGTCTGAATCTCACGAGGAGGAACAAATAGTTGAATTATTGGTTGGTGAAGATGATTCTTATCAAATAGCAACTGGAAATTTATTAATGCCGGAATGGAGGACCCGAGAGGAAGAACTTGTACCGGTTCGTTACCGACAAGAATTTCTAACTGTTACGTGGGAACAAGCCCGTTTTCGTAGCGTGCATCCCCTACAACATTTTTCAATTGGAGCTTCTCTTATTCCTTTTATTGAGCATAATGATGCAAATCGTGCATTGATGGGGTCCACCATGCAACGACAAGCAGTTCCACTTTCTAGACCTGAAAGGTGCATTGTAGGTACTGGATTAGAAGGTCAGGTAGCTTTAGACTCAGGAAGCGTAGCTGTATCCGAACAAGAAGGAAAAATCAAATACGTTGATGGCAATAGAGTTGTATTCTTTTCCAACCACAAAAGAAATGTTGTGGATATTCCATTGAAGGTCTATGAACGTTCTAACAATAATACTTGTATGCACCAGAAACCTATAGTTGCTCAAGGAGAACTCTCAAGGTGTGGAGAAATCTTAGCGGATGGAGCAACAACTGTTGGGGGCGAATCAGCATTGGGCAAAAACGTGTTGGTAGCCTATATGCCGTGGGAAGGATACAATTTTGAAGATGCAATACTAATAAGTGAACGTTTAGTCTATGAAGATATTTACACGTCTTTTCATATTGAGAGGCATGAAGTAGAGGTCCGCGCAACAAATCAGGGCATGGAAAAAGTAACCAGGGAAATTCCTCAACTGGATAGTCACGCGCTTCGTTATTTGGACGGGAATGGCCTTGTCGAACTGGGATCCCGGGTAGAAGCGGGAGATGTTTTGGTAGGTAAATCAACGCCTCAAGAAGTAGACGGTTCATTACGTGCCCCAGAGGGAAAATTATTACAAGCAATTTTTGGCATACAGTCAGTGAATGCGAGAGAGAGTTGTTTAAGAGTTCCTATTGGTGGAAGAGGCCGAGTCATTGACATCAGATGGGTCTATCCTCATGATGACACTATGAATGATTCGGAAATTATTCACGTCTATATATTGCAGAAGCGTCAAATACAAGTAGGTGATAAGATAGCTGGCAGGCATGGCAACAAAGGCATTGTATCAAAAATATTATCCAGACGGGATATGCCTCACTTGCAAAATGGTACACCGGTTGATGTGGTATTAAGCCCCTTAGGGGTTCCTTCTCGTATGAATGTGGGACAGATTTTCGAATGCTTACTTGGGCTAGCAGGGGAATTTCTCGGCGTCCATTACAGAGTAACACCTTTCGATGAAAGGTATGAGCGGGGGTCCTCTAGAAAATTAGTTTTTTCCGAACTTTGTAGGGCGAGCACGGATACACAAAATCCGTGGCTATTCGAACCCGAGCATCCTGGAAAAAGTCGATTAATTGATGGCCGAACAGGGGAAGCTTTTGACCAACCAGTTACGATTGGAAAGGCTTACATAATGAAATTGATTCACCAAGTTGATGATAAGATTCATGCTCGATCCAGTGGACCCTATGCACCTGTTACACAACAACCTCTTAAAGGTAGATCTAGACGTGGAGGACAACGAGTCGGAGAGATGGAAGTTTGGGCTTTGGAAGGTTTCGGTGTATCTTACACACTACAAGAAATGCTTACTATTAAATCCGATCATATCCAAGCTCGTTACAAAGTACTTGGTGCAATTATGACTGGAAAACCTGTGCCTAAGCCCGATACCTCCCCAGAGTCTTTTCGATTGCTAGTTCGAGAATTGCGATCCATGGGTCTGAATTTGGAACATAACTTGATACTCGAAGAGGGTTTGGTAAGAAAAAGTAGAAAGATCTGATCGAAACGTTTTTAGCAAGAACCAATAGGAAATTCTTATATTATGATTCATCGAACCAATTATCAGCAGCTTCGTATTGAAATTGCCTCCCCCGAGCAGATTCGTAGTTGGGCTGAGAGGGAACTACCGAATGGAGCAGTCGTTGGGCAAGTTAATTAACCTTATACGTTGCATTACAAGACTCATAAACCAGAAAGAGATGGTTTATTTTGCGAAAGAATATTTGGTCCCACAAAGAGTGGAGTATGTGCTTGCGGAAACTACCGATCCTTTGATAATGAGGAAGAATCCTCCAATTTTTGCAAACAATGCGAAGTTGAATTCACTGATTCTAGGGTACGAAGGTATCGAATGGGGTATATCAAACTGGCATGTCCAGTAACCCATGTATGGTTTTTGAGAAGAATCCCCAGTTATGTTGCAAATCTTCTAGCTAAGCCTCTTAAGGAATTGGAAAGCCTAGTTTATTGCGACCTTTTTCTTGCTAGGCCTGTGGGAGAAAAACCCACTTTATTACGATTGCGAGGGCCATTCAATTACGAGGATCGACCTTGGAAGAATGTTCTTCCCATCTTTTTTTCCACTCGGAACTTTGAAACTCTTCGGGGAAGAGAAATAGCCACTGGGGGGGACGCTACTAAAAAACGGTTGACCAACCTTAATCTACAGAATTTGATGGATCGTGCATACTCAGAATGGGAAATATTAGCAAAACAAGGATCTAATGAAAATGAGTGGGAAGATCAAACAATTCGGAGAAGGAAAGATCTTTTGATTAGACGAATCAATTTGGCCAAAGATTTTTTACAGACACGTATAAGACCGGAATGGATGGTGCTAGATTTTCTACCGGTGTTGCCGCCTGAATTGAGACCTATTGTTGAACTATACGAAGGTGAATCAATTACGTCTGATCCAAATGAGCTTTATAGAAAAATAATCTATCGAAATAATACACTTATTGATTTTTTATCCGGAAGCGAATTTACTCCTGAAGGATTGATGGTGTGTCAAAAAAGACTTATTCAAGAAGCCGTGGATGCCCTCATTGATAATGGTATACGCGGGCAGCCCATGAAAGATGTAAATAACAGGCCTTACAAATCATTTTCCGAATTAATTGAAGGTAAAGAGGGCCGGTTCCGCGAGAATTTGCTAGGAAAGCGGGTCGATTATTCGGGTCGTTCCGTTATTGTGGTAGGTCCATCCCTTTCGTTGCATCAATGCGGATTACCTCGAGAATTGTCGATAGAGCTTTTTCAAGCATTTGTAATTCGTAAATTGATTGGATGGCGCATCGCCCGTAACCTAAGAGCCGCCAAGTATATGATTCAAAAGGGAGAACCCATTATATGGAAGGTTCCTAAAGAAGTTATGCGGGGTCACCCTATATTACTAAATCGAGCACCTACGTTACACAGGTTAGGCATACAAGCGTATCAGCCTATTCTGATAGAAGGACGTGCTATTCGTTTGCATCCATTAGTTTGTGGAGGGTTCAATGCAGATTTTGACGGGGATCAAATGGCTGTACATGTACCTCTATCTTTAGAGGCTCAGACGGAGGCTCGTTTCCTAATGTTTTCACATGCTAACCTATTATCCCCTGCTACGGGAGATCCTGTCTCTGTACCAACTCAAGATATGCTTCTGGGACTGTATGCGCTAACCATCGAAAATAGACAAGGGATATACGGAAACAGATACTCCCTTATCGAGGGGGATTGGCAATCTTATTGTAAAATACCCTATTTTACAAGTTATGACGACGTGCTTAGGGCTAAGCAGTCAAAACAAGTAGATTCTCATAGTCTTTTGTGGCTCCGATGGAAAACCGGGTTGTACCCAATTGGCTCAAGAAATTGTGAATTTCCGATTGAATCTCAATATGAATTCTCAGGAGCATCCTTTCATTTCTACCACAATTGCCAAATCAGAAAATGCAGAGGGGTTTGTTCACCTGGCACATATATTCTTACAACTGCTGGTCGTATTTCGTTCAACCAACAACTACGGGAGGCAACACAAGGAACGTCTGAATCTTTTTTAAACCGGCGAACTTGACTATGTAACAAGAAAAAGTTTCTAAAACTTTTTGATAGATGGGAGTAATGAGAATCGAGGAAGTTTCCAACACGTGCATTGATCAAATAAATCTGATGTGTTCATCAATTATACTTACGCATGAAAAAGTTGAGGTTTTTGCAATGGCGGATCAAGCTGAGTCGCCTTTTTACAATAAGACGATGGATAAGGCTGCAATGAGGCAACTTATTAATAAATTAATAGTTCATTTTGGAATTACATATGCAGCAAATATTTTGGACCAGACCAAAGATTTAGGTTTCCAACAAGCTACAAAAGCATCTATTTCATTAGGCATTGATGATCCTTCGACAGTGTCATCCAAGGGGTGGCTCGTACAAGATGCAGAAAAACAGGGTTACATCTCGGATCAGTATCATCGTTATGGGAGTTTGCACGCTGTAGAGAAGTTACGTCAATCGATTGAAGCCTGGTATGCCACAAGTGAATGTTTGAGGCGAGAAATGAATCCAGGTTTCAGAATAGTTGATCCCCTGAATCCTGTTCATATGATGTCTTTTTCAGGAGCCCGGGGAAATACCTTTCAAGTACATCAATTAATCGGAATGAGAGGACTGATGTCGGATCCACGAGGACAGGTAATTGATTTACCAATCAGAAGAAATTTGCGAGAAGGTTTATCTTTAACAGAATATGTGATTTCTTGCTATGGGGCCCGCAAGGGAGTCGTGGATACTGCAGTACGAACTTCCGATGCTGGGTACCTGACGCGTAGGCTCGTCGAAGTGGTTCAACACATTGTTGTGCGTAAAAAGGACTGTGAAACGGTTCAAAGCATTTCGGTAGATTTCATTGGCGGAAAAAAGAAATCCATACGAATGATATCGTAACAAGGACTTATTGGACGTGTATTGGCAGACAATGTCTATTCAAACCAGAGATGTATTGCTGTCCGTAACCAGGATATTAGTGATGGGCTGGCCAGTAATTTGGTCTATGCGAAGCACCCAATACACATAAGATCTCCTTTAACATGCAGAACCATTTTTTGGATATGTCAGTTGTGTTACGGTTGGAGTCTTGCCCACCACGACTTAGTCGAGTTGGGAGAAGCTGTAGGCATCATTGCAGGACAATCGATCGGAGAACCGGGGACTCAACTAACGTTAAGAACCTTTCATACCGGGGGTGTATTTACGGGGGATATCGCAGAATATATAAGAACTCCATTTAATGGAACTATTCATTTTGACGAAAATTCACTTTATTCCACACGTACGCGACACGGACACCCTGCTTGGATGTGCCGGAATGAATTAATTATTGATATTAAAGGTTTGGATTGTACGAATCGTCTGGTTATTCCAGCACAGAGTTTACTTATGATTCGGAATGATCAATATGTTGAGTCACAACAGATTATTGCAGAAGTACGAACCAGGGAGTTCCCTCTCAAGGAACGTATTCTAAAATCCATTTATCCAAACCTGGAGGGAGAGATCCATTGGAGCAGGCTCGTTCGTCACTCCCAAAATCGCATGGGCGATACAGTTCGTATCGTATGTGACGCGGGTCACGCCTGGGTCCTTTCAGGAACCTCTCATTCTTTTGATAGATATTATTTCTCGCACTGGGACCAAGATAGAATTGATCTATCTATTAAAGCCAAGTCTCATAAAATGAGCGGGAAATCTTCTTCCAATAAAAGGTATTTGGAAATCCATAAAGAAAAGGAAGTGATACAAGAGTTTGGGCCCAACCCGAAGTATTCTACGAATCTTTCTAATCTTTTAACATTCACTTCGACGCTTTCCCATTTTGTAGTGAATCGAATTGAAGGAGGAGTAGGTGCAGTTATATCATCACTGAAATGGAAAGCAAATTTCGATGAGTTATCCCCCATAACTTTCAATCTTCAATTACTGGATACTAGTACTATTTCTAACAAAAGTAGGATCGTTGCTATTTGCGGCGATGACGAGTACCAGACCAATGTTTCGGGCGTCATCAAGTATGGCAGTATACAAGTCGAACCTAATAGCCAAACGGAATTGGTTTCGGGAGACAAAACGACAGACACTTTTCGACCGCGAAACCAAATTATTGGAGGAGGTAATTTCTTCCTAGTTCCCGAAGAGAAATATGTTACTCATGAACCCCCTTCATCTCTCTTCGTAGCAAACCACTGCTTCATTGAAGAAGGTACACAAATATCTCCTAGCGTCACTAGTCAAGTATCTGGACTGGTTCAAATAAAAGCGATAGAAAATGGTATGGAAATAAGGATTTTACCAGGATATATCTATCAACCCAAAAACCCAGAAGTAATAATGAGTGTATTTGATAATGGGGGTGTTAGTATTGGACCAGGGAATTTTGTCTTAGATGAATTCAAAGCTGATAATTGGATTTATCTACAATCGGTTTTACTTCACGGGGCAGATAAACCTTTTCTTTTGATAAGGCCAATTGTTGAATACATAGTATCTGGTGATTTGTCAGCGCAGGTCAGCTTCCCTCATGAGACGCCTGAAACATTGGAATGCGTAAGGACTCAATCCTTTATGTACATGCTTTATGAAAATGATGAATACGTAGAAATCAAAAAGGGGGCAAGTATTCCATTGGTTCAAACCCATTTAGTAATTGATCCTCAGGAACGTTTTTCTTCTTTTTCTCCAATTCCTTGTACAAAAAAATCTTGTGGGTTTTTCATCAATGTAATGATGAACGACCTCTCTCATACGTTTCTCCACGTTGGATCATTACACAATTTACCTGCGACGGCAAGGTATAACCGGGTTTTTGATCAACAAAAGCTTCTTACAGATTTATCTCCTAGTTCTTATAGTCATCACAAATCAATTGTTGAATGTAGGGGCACAGTTCATTCAGTTTCTGAACGAGGTGTATTATCCCCTCTTCTCTTGTTACCGTTCAGTTTATCGCGTATTAGAATACACCCCGATTTCAATTACGGGAAAATAGTATATACTAAGGATTCTGTATTAGCAGAAGTTATTTATACAAAGGGTAATGAAAAAAAAAGTCTAAAGAATTTCAACATAAATTTTTTTAATCGAGAATATTCTATGGAATTGCGAGAGAGAATATCTAATCTAGAAATATTTGATTCTCTTTTCGATCCAAAAGAAAATAGAGAGTTGGGTCTATTGGGTAATTCAGTAGATGTTCCCAGCTGTATGTATTGTCCCTGTGCCGATTCTATACCGTCCAGTGAACCATCCCTTTTTGATAATGAACCAGAGGATGCATCGGAAAAGATGAATTGGTATCTTACAAACGAGGATGAACAAATTTTCAAATATCCCTCAATTGGTTTTCCAGAAATTAGCTTATTCGATAAGGCGGTTTACTTTTTGTTGGATAGCCTTACTTTTATAGAAACCACACCAGTAAAAATCGGTCTCTTAATTGGTGAAAATAGGTGTATCTATGACGAGAATAGTTGTCACCAATCGGGCCAAGTTATGGCTATAAACAAAAAAGATCTATGGGTTAGGCATGCCAAGCCTTACTTATCCACCCGAGGAGCAACCGTTCATAAGGATCTCGGAGATTTCATTGGTAAGGGTGATACTTTAATAACGTTACCATATGATAGATTGAGATCTGGGGATATCATTCAGGGTTTGCCCAAGATTGAACAGTTGTTGGAATCTCGTTCAATTGCTTCTTTTCCGACCGGAACTGAAAATATTTTTGAAAGATGGGATCGAGGTGTCATTAGATCAATTGGGAACCTTTGGGGCCGCTTCGTAGGTACCAGTACAAGTATGGAACACTGCCAATTGGTTTTAATCGATCAAATTCAAAAGGTTTATGGTTCACAAGGTGTACAAGTATCTGATAAACACATAGAAGTTATCGTTCGACAATTGACATCAAAGGTGGTATTGTTAGAAGACGGAATAACTACTATTTTTCTACCCGGGGAGCTCGTTGAGTTGTCACAAGCACAACGGATGAACCGTCTGTTAAAAAGATCTATTCCGTATAAACCTATTCTATTGGGAATGACAAAAGCATCTCTTAATACCACTAGTTTTTTATCGGAGGCAAGTTTTCAAGAGACTACTCGAGTACTAGCAAAAGCTGCTCTCCGGGGTCGGATCGACTGGTTAAAGGGATTAAAAGAGAATGTTATTCTTGGTGATGCTGTTCCCATTGGAACAAGTAGTCAAGAGATTCTTGGTCGAATGGATGGAAATAAACAAAAAGAATTCTATTCCAATAGAAAACTTTTAAATACTTTTGAAAAAGAAGTTGATAAACAAATTATCCATGATTTTCCAGAGGAACCGGGTTTTCGGCATAAGATCAGGATTCACGAAGAATTAAAGCATTCTCTTTCCCGTTCTGAGATCGGTATGCACTAATTTCATCTATTCTCGTTGTCAACTAAATCGAGAATAGATTTGTTAATTATTTTCATTAACAATATTGATTGATAGATTGCAACTGTTTTAGAACTCTCGTTAGAATGAAACCAATCCGAAGTTCTTCATACCCGAGGAAAAGATGCGACGAAAAAATTGGAATATTGATTTGGAAGGGATGATGGGAGCGGGAGTTCATTTTGGTCACCAGACTCATAGGTGGAACCCCAAGATGTCACCCTACATTTTTACAGAACGTAAAGGGGTTCATATTATTGATCTGATTCAGACAGCTAGTCTCTTATCTGAAACCTGTGACTTTGTTTGTGATGCAGCAATGGAGGGGAAAGAGTTTCTGATAGTAGGTACTAAATATCAAGTGGCTGACCTAGTCACGTCGGCTGCAAAGATATCTCGATGTCACTACGTGAGCGAAAAATGGCTCAGCGGTACACTAACGAATTGGTCCACTACAGAAATGCGTCTTCGTAGATTTAAACATCTGCAAGACGGAGAAAATACGGGAGAATTTGACCGACTCCCGAAGAAAGAGGCCTCGATTTTAAAGAGACAATTGGTTCGGTTAGACAAGTATCTAAGCGGCATTCAGTATATGTCAGACTTACCTGATATTGTGATAATCACTGATCAACACGAACAATCGACTGCTCTTCAGGAATGTATCATTCTAGGTATTCCCACAATTTGCGTTGTCGATACAGATTGTGATCCGTATCTCACAGACATACCGATCCCGGGTAATGATGACGCCCGATCCTCGATTCGATGGATATTAGACAAGTTAGCATTAGCCATTTGTGAGGGTCGTTCCAACTCAAAAATCTCACCCAGAATTAATGGTTATAGGGGTTAATTATCGTTCTAGTTATTTGAAGTAGCAATCGCTTGTTCTGGAAGCAAAGGTATTGTGTGACCCACTCGCGGGTAGAACCTATAGAATTTTTTTTCCAACTCAATCTCGCAACACTTTGTATCAAAGTGTATTTATAAGTCAATTAATTGTGAAAAAGAGGGTTTAATATGTATATCGAGCAATTGTTAGTTAATAGGATTGACGACTTGTACCAAATATCGAGCGTGGAGGTGGGTTAACATTTCTATTGGCAAATAGGGGATTTTCAAGTCCATGCGCAGGTTCTCGTAACCTCTTGGATAGTGATTGTCATCTTGTTGGGTTTATCCATTACAGCTACTCGTGATTTGCAAATGATACCGACTGGTACTCAGAATTTTATCGAGTATATCTTCGAATTTATTAGAGATTTGACCAGGACTCAAATGGGAGAAGAGGAATATCGACCTTGGGTACCATTCATTGGAACCATGTTTCTATTTATTTTTGTATCGAACTGGTCAGGCGCTTTGCTTCCTTGGCGAATCATTCAACTACCCCATGGAGAGTTGGCCGCACCTACAAACGATATCAACACAACCGTTGCGTTAGCCTTGCTGACATCAGTTGCATATTTCTATGCTGGCCTACACAAAAGAGGTCTCAGTTACTTTGGTAAGTATATCCAACCGACCCCAGTACTGCTACCTATTAATATATTGGAAGATTTTACTAAACCCCTATCACTCAGTTTTCGCTTATTTGGAAATATATTGGCTGATGAATTAGTAGTAGCTGTTCTCGTTTCATTGGTCCCTCTGATTGTACCCGTCCCCATGATGCTTCTAGGACTATTTACTAGTGCTATCCAAGCTTTAATTTTTGCTACTCCGGCCGCAGCTTATATAGGGGAATCCATGGAAGGTCATCACTAGATGGATTATCGACCGCTGCCTAACAATTGATCGGTCATCCACACGAGGTCATTGCGGTAGCAAAAGCAATTTCTGTGATATAATGATGCAGTAGCACCCCGCCTCTTCTCATTCCGTTTTTCCTTTTCTTGTTCTTCCGTTCCTTATCTCTTTTTTACCTGCTTGCTCCAGCTTATCCGGTAAGAGTTGTTCAGCCAAAATTGACTAATCAAAGCTGACTAGTCAAGGAAAAAAAAGGAACTCCTATTTTTATAAATTAGTCCTAGTTTTTCATTGGTCCTAGTTTTTCCTGAGGTACAATAGTTGCAGAAACAAAAAAAGGAGGATTAATAGTAGAGAATTTTTTAGCGAATTTTGTTTACTCGAATTGAAAACAGGGGCTCATTGTTTGTTTGTGTGAAAATCAATGATACTAAGTTTCATCAATGCCTGTAAGATAACACAATGAAAATGAAAGTCCCACCTAATTCAAATTCGGGATTAGCCCACCCCCTTGTTTTATAGAAATGCAAAGTAATATTGAATTTGTATGCCAGGCCTTTTTTCTATTCCCTTTTCTTTTTTCTATAGAAATTTTCTTTCTTCTATAGAAAAAAGAAGAAATTGTAAGAAAAGAGGAGAAAAGGTTCCCATTCCGATGAACCGGGTTCACCAAAATTAAAAAATAGGAGGATATTAATACGAATCCCTTGGTTTCTGCTGCTTCTGTCATTGCCGCTGGATTAGCCGTAGGCCTCGCTTCTATCGGTCCTGGTGTCGGTCAAGGAACTGCTGCTGGCCAAGCAGTAGAAGGTATTGCGAGACAACCAGAGGCGGAAGGCAAGATTCGAGGTACTTTACTCTTGAGTTTGGCTTTTATGGAAGCCCTTACAATTTATGGATTGGTTGTCGCTCTAGCACTACTGTTTGCAAATCCCTTCGTTTGATTTCATTTTATTCAAAAGAAAAAAGGTTTCCTCCTAATTGTTTTTTCACTCCGGGAAAACATCCAGCAGAAGATGATCGTTCAATATCATTGATTGGTTCAGGCTTTTAACATTCCTCCTCCCCCCAACCCTATGTTTTTGAGAGCTTGCATTTTAGCACTTTGGGAGCGCCAATGAGGTTGGTGGGGACGAGACCAAAAACCAACGGTTTCTCCTCGATGGAATACTTTCTCCGCATTGTTTTTTGAAACTTCCTATTTCCTGGAAAAATCTTTTTCTTTTTTTTATTCCACTCCAAGCTGGATCGGAACTTAATTACAGCCTTTTAGGAGGGTAGAAAACGTGGGAAGTATAGGCAATATGACTGACTTTTCAAGCGGTTGCACTCTAGCTACAAGCTTCGGTTTGAACACCAATATTTTGGATATAAACCTGATCAACTTGGTCCTAGTTTTAGGTATATTATTTTATTTTGGAAGGGGAGTGTGTGCGGGTCGTTTATCTGAGTGAGATAACTGGAATTTACCAGTTGCATTTGGAACGAAAAGAAGTGCATAATCTCGACGAATTACTTGCGAATTGAGCCATGTTATGCAAGAACCGGAGCATTTCGTAGAATCAAATGAAATCTCATTTTTTTTCATTGATTGATTTGGAGTATCAGCAATATGGTTAGAGTTGAATTCTTTCAAGTCTCTGTGACAATTAGTTAGAGTTTTCTCTCCTAGACTTTGCTTGAATTAGAAAGCATAGTCAGAAATATTTTCAATATACAACACTCATATTGAAAAGAGTTTCGTTCGTATCAAAATCAAGTGGAGAAAAACTCAAATCAACGGGACTATTTAGATCTTGTTCAATTTAATGATTAGACAGCCCATATTCATGAGATAGATACATTCGGAAGAAACGATTTTGGCTGCAAGAAGAAGCATTATTAGGAAGAGCCCCCAATCATTTTTTTCTCGATACCTATTTAGGCGATAGACAAATCTAGATATCTTAAAAGGAAGAAAGGAAGATTTGAATAAAATGGCAGGTTCGTAGGAGTATTGAATCTTTCAGTACGAAAAAGTACGGGCGAGAGAGCCGAATGAGTTGAAAGATTCATGTTCGGTTCGGGAAGAGATCATAAATCTTCGGAAATCAAAGTCTTATGATCGACTTTCATTGATCAATCTGTTAGAAAATCGTGAAAGAACGATCCGCAATACTATTCGAGATGCAGAGGAACGATATGAGGAGGCTACCGAGAAACTTAGAAGAGCCAAAACTCGTTTGCAACAAGCAAAACTAAAAGCCGATGAGATTCGCGTAACCGGATTAACGCAAATGGAAAGAGAGAAACGGGATCTTGTCGATGCGGCAGACGAGGATTTGGAAAAATTAGAAGAAAGTAAAAATTTTACTATTCGATTTGAAAAGCAACGAGCCATTGAACAAGTTAGGCAGCAAGTCTCTCGTCTTGCTTCTGAAAGAGCTGTTGAAAATTTGACTAATCGTTTGGATAACGAATTGCATCTGCGGATGATTGATTACCATATCGGCCTACTCAGGGCAATGGAAAACACAGCTGATTAGCTGTAGGTCTCATTCTTCAGGAATATACTTAACAGATGCTAATGGTAATAAATATTCGGCCTGACGAGATTAGCAGTATCATTCGCAAGCAGATTGAGGGGTACTCCCCAGAAATGGAAATTGTTAATACTGGCACTGTACCTTAAGTGGGAGATGGGATAGCCCGCATTCATGGTTCGAACAAAGTAATGGCTGGAGAATTGGTAGAATCTGAAGATGGTACAGTAGGCATCGCTTTGAATTTAGAATCTGATAATGTTGGCGTTGTACTGATGGGCGATGGTTCGACCATACAGGAAGGGGGTTCCGTAAAAGCAACGGGAAAAATTGCGCAAATACCAGTTAGTAATTCTTTCTTAGGCCGCGTTGTAAATGCTTTGGCTCAACCGATTGATGGAAAGGGTCAAATCCCAGCTTCTGAGTCTAGATCAATTGAGTCTCCCGCACCGGGAATTATTTCAAGACGTTCCGTATATGAACCTTTACAAACAGGTCTTATTGCTATTGATTCTATGATCCCTGTAGGACGGGGTCAGCGCGAGTTGATTATCGGAGATAGACAGACGGGTAAGACCGCAGTAGCTACGGATACCATTCTGAACCAAAAAGGTCAAGGCGTTATTTGCGTCTACGTGGCCATCGGCCAAAAGGCCTCTTCCGTAGCTCAGGTAGTAAATACCTTCCAGGATCGCGGTGCTATGGAACACACTATTGTGGTATTGGAGACTGCAAACTCTCCAGCTACGTTGCAATACCTTGCTCCTTATACAGGAGCGGCTCTGGCCGAATACTTCATGTATCGTAAGCAACACACTTTGGTCATTTACGACGATCTTTCCAAACAAGCTCAGGCTTATCGTCAAATGTCTCTTCTACTTCGAAGACCACCAGGGCGCGAGGCATATCCCGGAGATGTTTTTTATTTACATTCCCGTCTTTTGGAAAGAGCAGCTAAATTAAGCGTTCAGCTAGGTGAAGGAAGTATGACCGCCCTTCCCATTGTCGAAACTCAAGCTGGAGATGTTTCAGCATACATACCGACAAACGTTATTTCGATCACCGATGGACAAATCTTCTTATCAGCAGATTTATTTAATGCTGGAATTCGACCAGCAATTAATGTAGGAATCTCCGTATCCAGAGTAGGTTCTGCTGCTCAGATAAAAGCAATGAAACAAGTCGCTGGTAAGCTAAAACTTGAACTGGCACAATTTGCGGAATTGGAAGCTTTCGCACAATTTGCTTCTGATCTCGACAAGGCGACTCAGAATCAGTTAGCGAGAGGTCAGAGGCTGCGCGAATTACTGAAGCAGTCTCAATCGGCTCCATTATCAGTGGAAGAACAGGTAGCTACTATTTATACTGGAGTCAATGGATATTTGGACGTAACAGAAGTTGAACAAGTTAAACAATTCTTGGTTCAATTGCGTGAATATATAACAAATAATAAACCTCAATTTGGTAAAATTATTTGTTCCACCAAAGTATTGACAGAAGAGGCAGAGACTCTATTAAAAGAAGCTATTAAGGAATATACAGAACTTTTTCTACTTCAAGAAAAATAATTTGAAATTGTTGCCCAATAAGCGGATTGTTCAGAATATATGAAAGAGATTCAACAATCGTTTATCATCATGATTGTTCCGTCATTAGTCTCTCTCGGTCAATTGTGGCATGTTTACGCCCAATAGGATTTGAACCTATACTAAAGGTTTAGAAGACCCCTGTCCTATCCATTAGACTATGGGCGCCCCCCCCCCACCCTTCTTTTTTTTCTCAAAATTTTCTTTTGGATGACCTGTAAGCCCCACTAAAAAAACGAATGGTTTTGTCTCTTCGTCATAAGGTGGGGCCAATCAGTTCGAGTTCCAATTAATTGAGAACTCGCCAAAGGGTTTATCAATAACGAGAGATTTCTTTTATTTTGTGTGATCCATACAATAGCGGGTAGCGGGAATCGAACCCGCATCAGTAGCTTGGAAGGCTAAGGGTTATAGTCGATGCTATCTCATGTTTTTAGCATCTCTAATTCAAAACCGAACGTGAGAGTTTCCCTTCATTCGGCTCCTTCATGGAATAAGAAGAATAGAAAACTCCTGAGAAGCTTGGTATAGAGAAATCCAACAGAGTCTATTTGAAAATATTTGAACTTTTTACTCTATCTATTAATGAGAAGCAAAAAATCAGAATTTTTTTTTGAAACTCTAATAAGTTTTCCTATCCTCTTTTCAATTTTTCCTAATTGGGAGATAGAAACATCAATAAATTGAGGCATTCACGGCATCTACGTCAGTCTATTCTCTTTGTACCTCATGAAGAAACGGTACTTCCTAGATGATCCTTCTAAAAAAGAACTTTTTGATTGTCAATATCAACCCCAGAAAATCAATACCGGAGTGGATCAGTCATCATTAATTAGGTTATTCTGCTTTAGTTACTTCGTTCTTCACTTCCTTTGGATACCATCTTTAGGGTAACATCTCTCACCGAATTGCATAAAATTTTATTGGAAATGCTGGGCAATCCCGGTAAACCAAGATGAGCCTTTTGCTATTATCGGAATCATAGATTGAGTCTGATGTTTAGTGACGATGAAATGAATGCTTTAGGTGGCTACCCATAGAATCTTCAGTAACTGTTTAGAATTTTTATCTTCTAAAAGAATTCCGCTTTGTTACTCTGAATAGCCAATCATCTCGTTTTTACGAGCTTTCAGAGATACGGGAATCAAACGGTTATGACCAAGTTTTGGCACAGAAAAGTATAGAAACTTTTTGGAAGCAAAGATTTTCAATAAAGTCGGGAACCCGATTGAGGTATTCCCCAACTGGTTCTATTACAAACGAAACGAGTCGCACTTTTACCACTAAACCATACCCGCAACATGATTATTCTATCATACAAAAGTGGTTTTTGTCCAATATTGATTCTTGGTAAAAATTGATTCATTGTGTGTGGGGGAAACCCCCCCACTTAATGGACATTCTTCAGATTCCACAAATTGCGAGCGAGGTCTCCATCCCTATTATTGAATTGATCTTCCAGAATCACAAATTCCCCTTTCTAACCGCTAATAAAGCAATTACTAATGGTCCCGATATTACTATCAACGTCAGAACAGTCAGCTGTGCAACAATTTCTAGATTCATTATCTTTCCTTACTAATGTATTCAGAAATGTTTCTCAAGATTTTTTTGAATTAGAACCATTCTTTCCTTTTCTCTCACCCGTCTCTTCTATTAGGCTCACATGAGCCCTTCTGGACTAAATAGGATCCAATCTTGTATAGCCACGAGTAATAAAGACTGGTAGAATGAACGAAAGGAAAGCAATTCACGAACATTTGAGAGAGAACCTCGTGTGTTCTTTTCATGTCGTTCCCCGCTCTTCAAAAGAGAAGTAATGAATAGGAGGATTCTGATTCAATGGCACCAGTCTCGGACATCGAAATTATTTTGGCTCTCATTAGTGCTTTCGGAACAAGTCTTTTAGCCGCAAGACTCGGCTTTTCATTGTATCGCTAATCAATTCTGAAATTGACAGAAAAATGGCCCGGCCCACATTTTTGGTTGGGCCGAGAAACCCTGCTGGCTCCAGTTATGAATAACCAATCAATATCATAATTTGAATGAATATCTTTGAATTCCTCCTTTATTATCAAAAAATTGGGGGAAATCCAAGGAATTTTTTTTTTAGAATTTGATCCAACGTGTTCTGTTGTGAGTTTCCAAATACATCAATTTTTAGCTACCGTTCCTATAGACTTACACCTGATTTTCATGGTAAATTGCAAGAAGTTATTTTTTTTTTTTCTTTACGGAGAGATGGCCGAGTGGTCTAAAGCGTCGGATTGCTAATCCGTTGTACATTTCGTATGTACCGAGGGTTCGAATCCCTCTCTCTCCCACTTTTTCTCGTCCAAGAAGGAAATGATTTATTAACTACATCAAATTTGAAAATATCCTTATGGGATAGATTTATTCCTTACGACCAGGGTTTCGCCCAGGGTCGTTCGATAGAAATCCAAAAACGAATAGAGAAACAAAAAAGATAACTACTGTATAGACAAATAGCTTAAGAGTAAGCATGACCTAATCTCCTGATCGTAACTATGATTATAGAGTGGGATATATACCGTATCTTTGCACCACCTCTTTTTCACTCCATTCTTGAACCTGAAGGAGGGATCACAAGAAAAAAGATTAGTAACTTGATGAAAGAGTCGTTTCAAGGATAAAGAATCTTTTGTTAGACAATCTTCGTTTTTCAAAAAAAAAAAAAGAGTACTCTTTTTTTTTCACTTAAACCCATTTGGTGCTGATCTGGAAGAAAAAAGGGGGAACAAAAGGAAGAAAAGAGGAGGAACAACTAAGAAAAGAATTAATCAATTAGTCAAAGAAGAGAATTTTCAAATTCCAATTCTTGGAATGATTCCTTAGCGGAAACTGACCGCAGCTTGCCACACGAAAGCTAAAAGGAGAAAAAACACTGGTATGACTGGCATTACATCCACAATTGGATCGAAAATAGCATAAGCTTCTGGTAATTTTGCAAGAAAAGCATTACTCGATTGAAGATAACCCTCTAGATACATATTTGACGGAACTAGCATTTTCATTCTCCAGTGACAAAAAATTCTCTTTTGACAGGGTGATTGGTTAATCACTAAATACATACTATTACACAATTTGTCATTCTAGTAGATAGGATGGATAAGGACACCTATTTGTTTCTCCCCTTCTTTTTTTGCATCAATACTATTATAATAAAAAAATGTTTAGAGTGGATTGTTTCTTTTACGATTTAGTCTTTTACGATTTAGTCTTTTACGATTTAGTAAGATAATCCCCCTTCTTCTTTCTTACTTTCGTACAAGGTAGGATTGTTCCGAAATCAAGATAGAAAAAATTGTAAATCGAAAAAATAGGTTGACATAGAAGAAAATTTGTAAGATACTTAATGTACCAACCAATTGTGGGGCGTGGCCAAGTGGTAAGGCAGCGGGTTTTGGTCCCGTCACTCGGAGGTTCGAATCCTTTCGTCCCAGAATCTGCTATTTGGCAAACGCGCTCCACGGAGTAACCATGGGTTGAACAAAGGGAAGATAGGTCGGAATGAATGGAAAACAAAGGGAAAAAATCCTAGAGTCACAATGCATCGGTTTTAACTTAACTATACTATTGCCTTTTCCTTTTCAAAGAAAACCCCTTTCTTTGATGAAGACGATTTTTTGGGCTGGATACAGCAATGGGTCCTTGTACGATGCGATGCAGGAAAATTCTATGAAATGATAGAAAGATAAATAGAGGAATTGGTATGAAACTAGCCTATTGGATGTATGCCGGTCCCGCCCATATTGGTACTCTAAGAGTAGCCAGTTCCTTCAAAAATGTACATGCTGTAATGCATGCTCCCCTCGGAGACGACTATTTCAACGTAATGCGTTCCATGTTGGAAAGGGAGAGAGATTTTACACCGGTAACTGCTAGTGTAGTGGACCGCCACGTATTAGCACGTGGATCCCAAGAAAAGGTTATTAATAATATAACTCGAAAAGATGAGGAATAACGTCCCGATTTGATTGTCCCGACACCTACGTGTACCTCTAGTATATTACAAGAAGATTTGCAAAATTTTGTGGATAGAGCCTCGATCTCTTCCACGTCAGATGTAATCCTTGCAGATGTTAATCATTATCGAGTCAATGAACTCCAAGCAGCAGATAGAACCTTGGAACAAATAGTTTGCCATTATTTAATTGAAGCTCGTAAGCAAGGCACATTAAGCCGATTTGTAACCGATGCACCTTCGGCAAATATTATAGGAATTTTTACGTTGGGTTTCCACCATCAACATGATTGTCGTGAATTGAAACGTCTCTTGCAAAGTTTGGGGATCTTGGTCAACCAAATAATTCCAGAAGGAGGATCTTTGGGGGATCTAAAGGATTTACCGAGAGCTTGGTTTAATACAGTTCCTTACCGTGAAGCGGGCTTAATGACAGCGGTTCTATCAGAAAAAGAGTTTGGGATGCCTTACATATCAACCACTCCAATGGGAATCTTAGATATAGCCGATTTCATAAAACAGATTGAGGAATATATCAATGCTTGGGCTCCCATCTTGTTGGAAACGACTGTTGATTTTGAGTCATACATCGGGAATCAAACTAAATTTGTTTCACAAGCAGCTTGGTTTTCAAAATCTATTGATTGCCAGAATCTGGGTGGAAAGGATGCAGTAGTTTTTGGGGATGCGACCCATGCAGCCTCTATTACTAAAATACTTGTTAAAGAAATGGGAATTCGTGTGAATCGTTCAGGTACGTATTGCAAACATGACTCTCAGTGGTTCCATGAGCAGGTCCAAGGCCTATGTGATGAGGTACTAATCACGGAAGATCACACCGAAGTGGGGAATGCAATAGCTCGTATAGAGCCCTCCGCTATATTCGGGACTCAAATGGAACGCCACATTGGTAAACGCATTGACATTCCCTGTGGGGTCATTTCCTCACCGGTTCATATCCAAAATTTTCCATTGGGATATCGACCGTTTTTAGGTTACGAAGGAACAAACCAAATAGCTGATTCAGTTTATAATTCATTCAATTTGGGTATGGAGGATCATTTATTAGATGTATCTGGTGGCCATGATACGAAGGAGGTTACTACAAAGTCATTATCCAACGGAAAAGACCTGGATTGGACCCCTGAAAGTCAATTGGAATCAAGTCGAATACCTGGTTTTGTTAGGGGAAAAATAAAGAGAAATGTCGAAATATTCGCAAAACAAAATAATATATCAAAAATTACAATCGATGTTATGTATGCGGCTAAAGAAAGAATAGGCTCCTAAATTAAGTCTTTTCAGGATTCAACTTGAAACTTTATTTTTCGGACCCCAAGGCAACGTTGAGAGATTGACAGTCGGAAACTGATAGTTTTGAGTATCTAACAATAGAATAATCCTTGAATTCCAGATATTATGGTAAAACTTCGCTTAAAAAGATATGGTGCAAAGCGACGTGTGACTCGGTTATCGAGATCCTTTTTGCGGGAAGTAACAACCGCCATTTCTACATATTTGGAATGTTTTCACTTCAACATTTGTAAAAAGATCCTCTTTATTAAATGAAACTTGAAAAATAATATCGTATGGTAAGAATTAAGTTTCCTACGATAGAAAGAAAAAAAAATATCTATGGTTATTTCTGTAAAACGAGATTACTAACCTTCGTAACTCCACAATTGTTCAGAATCAAGACATTGTCATTTCATATTCCAATCGATACCTTTTATTCCGTGAAACAAAATGAATCAAAATGATCGAATTGTTGACTTAGATGAAATACTGGGATTTCTGTAACATTTACATCTAAGAGTTTTCAAAATATGGAAATGGTGTTCTTTTGTCCAAAGTGGGTCAGCCGTGGGGATGGATTGTCGCAACTATTCTCTGAATGTCAACAAAGATCCGGGAAGCGAGATTAGAACCTAAGGATTTCTCAAATAGTTCCATGAACGAGGGAATACCAAATGAGTACACAAAAAAATGAGATTTCCTTTTGTTTTTTGTTCCGTGATTTCATGCAAGGAAAAATGTTTGGTAAAAGATGGTTCAATTTATAGATTAAGGAACTTTGTTTCAAATATAGATGAATCAAAAGCTTTTCGGTTTCAAGAGTAGTGTTGAAAGAGTAGATGATTTTTACCTATTTTGCGAAACTTTGGCTAGAGCCATATGAAGCGAAAACTTCATGTGTGGTTCCCTAGGAGGAAAGGGAAAGTTTCCAGCTGACTATCCTGATACGCCGTTTATCGAATAGTCGCAATTGATTCTCAGTCCCGACGAGAGGGTAAAGCCATTCAGGAGGTTGGTTTTTATGATCCGCAGAAGGAACAAACCCGTTTAGATATTCGTGCTATTCAATTCTTTTTAGAACGGGGGGCTAAAACAACAGAAACTGTTTGTGATATATCGAAACGAGCGAAGTTATTTGATCAGGTGAATACCTAATGATTTGAAATCAATTTTTTATTTTTGAGAGGTATCATGCAGTTCGTTTACACTTTGTTGCGAATATCCCTTTATTATCCCTTTTTCCTTCTTACATGCTACATTTATGTAATATTTTCTACTATTTTAAAACAAAATGTATTGAAATTGAGAATGGCATTTCTATTACACATTAAATCTATTTTGACAAAAAAATAATACAAAATTCTTTTTCCTGATTAATGGATGGGGGAAAGGAAGAAATATTGCTGATACAATTAGAAAATAAATGTCATATTTAGACGGTTGCTGAGATTAGTGCTACTACTTACTTACAAACACTTAGTCGAGACTTTTTTGCTGATTGAGCTTTGAATCCTCGTACAGGGGGAAATCTCAATAGGCTATGTTTTGTCCGAATAGAAAAATAGATTCCCATCTGGATCTGCATGCTTAAAGAAAATAAAGAAACAAACATTGAATATTGATTTGTATCGCATTTTTCAATATCTTAATTCTTAATCTCTCTCTTATACTTTATTAAGGTAAAAATTTTGTAAGATTTCTCAATAAATAGAAACAATAACAAATTATTTATTTGTTAAATTTTTGGCAAACTCATTGCTATTTAACCATCAAACTTATCCGAGAAGATCTAACTGATAAAACATGTTTACTTAAAAAGAAATAATGGTAGGGTGAGATACGAATCAGGAATAACAATTTGTGCTATAGAAGTCCCTCCTACTAATCATTCAATCAATTTCACTCTTATTTTTAAAATGATGTTTCCTTACTTACTCGAGAAATTCCCTAAGGGAATATTAATTATTAAAAGAAAATTTTTATACGGAGGAATGAACTGTTGAATTTTCCGGAACCAAGTATGCATCCAATTCTTTGTAAATATATATTCAGATACATATGATTACCTGTGTATCTTTGCCTATCCCTGTCTATATCTTGAAGTACTTATCGGGGAGCATACTTAACTCCTGACTATATTGTAACCTCTCCCTTCTTGACAACCTCTTTTTTCCTAACCGTATTGAATCTATGTTTAATGCTTAGAAAACTTGATTTATCTCTATGTATATTCCTTGATGAGGATCTACAGTCAGAAACAAAAAAACGAAAACCTTGTGTTTGGGTAACACAAGGTCCGACGCAGAAGAGGTGACTGCCATGAGTCCGTTGCACGTATTTTCATTTAGTACTAATGAATTAGAAACTAGAAGGATCATAAATTGGAATCCAAAATGTTTTTTGCACCTGTACGTCCTTCAAGATGATATCTATCCAATAGCTTGGACTCATTTCTCGGGTGAATTACGTGTGAGTCTAATTGGAAAGACCAATTTCCATACTAGATATAGCATCATTTCTGTAAAGCGTTTAATTTGTAAAATGCGTCAACAAAATTATTCAAAAATTTTGTTTTTTGAATATGATCGAGATCCATCTGACAATTTTGGGAGCGGTTCTTATTTCAACGCACTTCTCAAGGGAATATTGATAACCGTCGAAATTCTTCTTTCGTCCCAGACAAATCTTTTATGCTTAGAAAAAACTAATGAATGGAAATCTTTCCGATCTATTCACTCAATGCTTTTATTTCTGGAAGATAGATTCCCACAGTGCAATAATGTCTTAGATGTAAAAATTTCCCATCTTCTTCATTCGGAGACTTTGATTCGAACATTTCGTCGACAAGTCCGAGATGTTTCGTTCTTGCATCTATTGAGATTTCGTTTTATTGAATATAAAAATAAGGAATTTTCTAAGCATTCATCTATTGACGAAAAAAACCTTTTATTTTACCTATTATTAAATTATCATATCTGTGAAATGGAATCTGTATTGTTGCCTCTATGGAAGCGACTTATTCCGGCATCACAATCAAAATATTTTGCACTTAGATCTGATCAGAATAGCATATTTCAAAAGGATAGAGGCAATTTCAAATTTTCTTTGATTCCATTAAATAACGACTATCTACAAATTGAGGGTTCGTGTGTGCATTATGGAAGATATAAAAATCAATTTTTACTAGCTTTTACAGGAATCAAATATTTAACTGATAAGTGGATCTTTCACATTTTGATGCTCATACAGTATTATTTTCATCCTCGGATCCACCTTCGTCAAATAAATATTAAGAAATTATCAACGAGTTCTTTTTTAGTATTAGCTTATTCTTTAGGTACTCAATCGATGACTAAAAAAGTTCAGGTTCTCTTTGTAGGAGAATCATATGGCACCTGTATCATTTCCAAGGGATTTTCACCTAAAATTCCAACCTTACCCTTAATTAGATTTATGGCAAAAGAGGGATTTCGTGATAGCACTGGGCATCCAGTCAGTCGATCGGATTGGACTCTTTTAACGGATGGTGATATATCAGGAAGGTTTGTCCATTTTTGGAAAGTTTTTTCTCGCTATTACAGCGGATCAAGAAACAGGGATGGATTGCGCCAATTGAGATACATACTACGCTTCTCTTGTGACAAAACCTTAGCTTGTAAACATAAAAGTACAATTCGTTTGATCCGACGAAAATTTGATTCGGGAACATTTCTAAGGATTTCTCAAAAGAATCGAGGAACACATCTGTTGACCCACAAGCAGAGTATCCAGAGTAATCAAAGGTTTCGGGATCTAGATATTATTCAACCCGTAGCACTTACTAGTGATACGGGTTGATCTTTTTGTGGTAATATAGAAGATAATGAGATAGAAGATAATGAGAGTTTGAAAAAACATAGTTATATATCTTTATTCAAATCTAGAAAAACAGATTTTTATGTGATGAACCAGAGATCATTTATTGGAATACAGGTTGGAATTATTGGAATACAGGTTGGAATACAGGCATAATTTTGCAATGGGCTAGAAGATATTTTCAAAAAAAATGTCTACAAATAGACTTTTTCATTTTTAGTAGACCCATCTTTTTTTTTCAAGATTATGTGGGCTGGACTCGGTCGGTACATGGACGGCACCGTGTACGTTGCTCTACCTCCTACGAGATAAAGAAGTATTTCATTAAATTTTTATTGATTAGCAGTGAAATTTATAAAAGGAAACTATCCTAATTTCAAACATTATCCCGATTTACATTACGAAAAATATTGATTTTTTTCCGTCAGGTAACTCATTAATTATTCCGGAATTTGTTTCAATCGCTTGTTTAATCACAATCGTTCTTGCTGATTCAGTGGTTAGGGGAAAAAACACACTCTTGATTTACAGAATATCATTACTATATCTGATAATTAGTATATTTTTTCTATTAGGTACATGGGAAAACAAGCCCGTCCCTATTTTTTTTGAAACTTTGCAAATCAATCATTTTAGTAATTTTTTCAGATTATTTTTATTGATTTGTTTATCATTATCTGTTCTATTGTCGATTGACTATATACGTTGCACAAAAGCAGCTTTGTCAGAATTCCTACCATTTGTGTCAACTGCAGGTTTAGGAGGAACGTTTTTATGTTGCGCCAATGATTTGTTGACTATCTTTGTATCTACAGAATGTTTGAGCCTACCTTCGTATCTATTATCCGGATATACAAAAAGGGATGCGAGATCCAATGAAGCAACTATGAAATTCTTATTGATAGGTGGGGCAAGTTCATCCACTTTAGTTTATGGTTTTTCCCTTTCATACGGGTTATCCGGCGGAGAGGTTCAGCTTGACAGGATAGCCAATAAACTTATTTTTAGTGAAACTATTCATAATTCCGCAGCAACATATACCTCTATCATGTTTCTCATAACAGGAGTTGCTTTCAAACTATCATTGGTCCCTTTTCATCAATGGACTCCCGATGTATATGAAGGAGTGTGATTCGTTGTATTAAGAATTAATTGGTTTTTGTTCCAAAGTGCAGTTGCACCGCACTCGATCGGAAAGCTAATTGTAGGAAAAGCTTACAGACATATGAGGAGTTTTAAGTTCCTCCATATCGATTTGCAATTGAAGTTAGAACTCTTACCAAGCATTATGCAACCGATAATATCTTATGAAGGGTAAAGCAGAGTTGTATTGAAGATAATGTCGAAGTCTTTCGTTCATTCTGTATTCTCATAATATTCTATTAAACTATCATGGGTAGAAACTACAAAGAATTTCTCTTGTTAAATAGTTCCTATCGTTTTTTTTCTTCTTGTTATCTATAGTGTTTTCATTCTTAAAAAATGAATTTGAGAATCTAACTCATTCGTCCCATTCTTCGGAAACTTATGATGAAACATAAACACTCACTAGTGGGAAAAATTGCTCTAAAATAATGATGAAAAAAACTTATGTCTTTTGGGAACGATAAAAAATCGTACTAAAAATATCTACTTTAAATTTATTTGAATGAATTTGTATTTCTTTCTATGCAAAAGAATCAATAACTGTTTAATATATTTATTTTGCAC